AAGAATATAGAGTAATGACCCGCGTAGGGTAGGTAGTTTCAACCTACTTTTTCTACTTGTTGAGGCCGAAGAGCGTAGCAGGGCGAAGCATGCGGGCTTCAATTTCATCGTCAGAAAACGCATAAATGCTCTTTTCGCAGAAATGGACTGGAATATGGAGCTCGGGGCTGAGCCTTGTGTCTCCTAGCCGAAGGTTTGAAAAAGCGAGAAGATCCAATTGTATGGCTGAAGATACGAGGTTCGAAAAAAAAAAATATTTCTCTGTTACACGCTACGCATCACCTGTAGGTTTAGGGATTCACTGAGCTTTCTGATATTTGAACCGATGTCTTGTCATACAATTTTTCAAACCCCCATTCAAAACGAATATATTCCCGAAGTGACCCTTTTGTCAAAGCTGCCAGTACAGAAGGCAGCTGCTTATAATAAAGCCCTAACAAAATTATTGTATAGTACGACGCAAGGTTGACCTCACCTCCACTATTTGTGCTATGCGGTTTATCATTCATAAAATAGAAACCATGTTGACAAACATAGCATTTGTTTGATATAAGAAAAAAACCCGGCATCACTTACTCAAATTCAAGGTATGTCGAAAAAGAAGAAAATAAGAAATTAGAAAAAAAATAATAATAATGATCCTATGCTAATAAAACAAATTATTATACGGAAAAAAGCCCAAGAGATTGAAAAAAAATCTCCATATATTCTTTTATTTCATTGTAGTGGCTTAACAAGTCGACAATGGCGACAACTCAAAAATATATTGTGTGCCTTTCGAGGTAGAACTTTATTTCAACCAAATTACAAAGGAAAACTACCACATAAAAACAAGCAAGGTGGTTTTATTGAGCAGCTTGCTTATAGCGCAGGTCCCACTTGTATCTTGTACTTAACTAAAGAAGCACCAGATAATACATGGTCACAGTTATTACCTTCGGCCTCATACAACCAGAATCTAGTTTTATTATACGGGCAACTTCAATCTACTTTAGTCAATCATATGGATATAAAAAAAGCGGCTAATTTAGAAATAACATCAGTATTTCAACAACTTTTTGAGCTCATTTTTTACCCATATAATTCTTTATGCTCTTGTTTGAACAAGCCAATTTGTGCTTCATCCACTATACAAGAAAAGACGCAAGGAGGGTTACTTAGTCACCAGAGGATAACCACTTAGTAACTTGGGTCCCCACTTTGCCAATTAAAGCCTGCGGCTTTATTGACAGAACTGGGGACCCAAGTTTGTAGCGAACCTTTTTTTTTCATATTTCGGGAACCCCCCAAAAATATTAAAAATATTTTTTGCTGCGAAAAACAGCGTCCTCAAAAATTGTAAAGATTTAAACTAATGGATGATTTGTTTTTTTGGCGAATAACGGGATTCGAACCCGTGTTTTCAAATTCACAATCTGACACTTTCACCTATTAAGTTATACTCGCCCTTTTCCCAATTTAGACATTTAAATACTCGCTATCGGATTCGAACCGATAACCCATAGGAACAGATTTTGAGACTGCCGTGTTTACCATTTTCACCAAGCGAGTATGCTCACTATCGGACTTGAACCGATAACCCATAGGAACAGATTTTAAGTCTGTCGTGTTTACCATTTTCACCAAATGAGCTTAGGGAAGCGAAGCGCAGAGTGGAAACACAATCTTTTTGTTTCGTTTTATTTTCGCCATTTTATTTTATAGACATCCCCGGCTTATTCCGGCTCGGCTGGACCTGCGGCATTTTTTCAAATATTTGAAAAATCTATAGTCCCTTGTCTTAAGGCGTGTAGAGACTCCTTTTTTATTGATTTATACTAGTCTATCTTAGATCCGAGATAGTGCCGAAAAAATGATTCAATTTCATCTAACCACGGTTGCCTTGGCAATGGCAATTACTCTTATACGATATGCAGAATACTCCAAAACCTCTATTTATTCTATTTAGAACTAAACGAAGATAATGCTTTTTTATAAAAAAATCATAAAGTGCAAAGATTCAAATTTTGAGCTTTGTTTTACGTAGTTTTGCCATCTATATAATATAATAAGAAATAATAAGTTGGCGAGGAATTAAAAAAAATATATATATATATATTTTTTTTTTATTCTGTGGTCCTGCAATTGTGCTTAAAGCTAAGGGCCGCAGCCCCCTATTTCCTATTGTCTTCGTCAATTAAATAAAGGCTTCGTTTGGCCAGGGGGTCATTCTTCTCCCCCGCTGAAGTGCTTCGCGAACAAAAAAATAAATATTTTTTTTCTCCGCCTTATTATTTTTTTATTATTTAAATGGCCTCATGAGCTTTTACCAAGCAAAATATTGATTGCATAAGCCATCGGCTTCTACAAAGACCAATAAAGTAATAACAGCAGCGTAGGTTGTTCTGCCCACTGCGCGCAAAAAAATTATTTTTTGGCGGCACTTAGTAAAACAAAATTTTGGCACTCCTTGCAGATGCTGAGTGGATTACTAATAAAATGGAGTGATCCAAGATGACCTCTCTTTCAATTTCAATTATGTCATTATATAGTAATGGCATGCGGCGAACTCTATTGGATGCGCTAAAAACTTGATTTGTTGGGCTGTGTCAATTTATTAAGATTGACAGAGCCTTCATCTAAGTCTTGGCTTGTGCAGCTGTCGCCCAAAATACAATCAATTATCTACCCAATCGACTGTATTTTGGTTACAATAAAAAAAAATGATTTATGTATGTATTTATTAATTGTAACTTTACCTTTACTAGGTAGTTGTGTAGCAGGTGCTTTTGGTCGTTTTCTTGGTTTACGAGGAACTGCTATAGTCACAACCACGTGTGTTTCATTATCTTTTATTTTATCTCTGATTGCTTTTTATGAAGTTGCACTGGGAGCCAGTGCTTGCTATATAAAAATTGCTCCATGGATTTTTTCCGAGATGTTTGATGCTTCTTGGGGCTTCTTTGGCGACCGTGAAGTCACCGGATGAATTGCTGGATAGATAGATTATCTGGACGCTGCAGTTGCTCTGCGGTGAGACGGACTCGACTCACTCTATGGGGCGAACTCCTTTAGAGCATCATAGCATGTCGGGAAAAGGGCATACTGGACGTAGTCAAAAATATCCTTGGCTGTGCCCTGACCGTGTCTTTGAGACACAGGTGAGGCCGTAGGTCACAAACGTAAGGTGGAGGAGGTATCCCAAACTTGGCGCATTAGGCGAGGCCCGCGTTCCCCCTGCATATGGGCAGCAAGAGGGCGCATATGCCTGAACAGATAGGGGGCCTGAGTCCAATAAGGACAACACACCACTTCAAGCGCACCTATGTCTCAATAGCGACAGAGTATTCGGTGGAACCGGTGAACCGTGCATTTTTCTAGATAGAGATGCGTGGGACAGAGGGCTCGTAGTACCTGCCTACTCGCTTCAAATATTCAAAAATTTTTTTGCTGCGAGTTTTTTCAGGAAAACGCTGATATCGGCAAAAAGGAAGGGGCCTAAGTCGGCAGATGCCGTACGCTTGAGTGGCAAAGGTAAGCGACACTATACGACTAGGCAATGAAAAAAAAATATGCAGCGAATAAAAAAAAATCTATTTTTTGCTGCGGCCTGCTTAAACATACAGTGGTTACTCCAAGCCTTAATAACAATCTCAAGTTGGTGAGCCGTGTGATAGGTAACTATCTCGCACGGTTCGGGGAGCACTTTATTATTTTACTTGGGTGAACGGCCGCCGCATTGCGGTACGCAAAAAATTTCCTGCTTGATTCTGCGATTCAAGGCCCCAGTAAAATAAAACTTTTGACTCTGTGTTTGATAGTCCGACTGTAGTTATGTTAATTGTGGTTACATTTGTAAGTAGCTTAGTTCATCTTTATTCCATTTCATATATGTCCGAGGATCCACACAGCCCCCGATTTATGTGCTATTTATCCATTTTTACTTTTTTTATGCTAATGTTGGTTACCGGAGATAACTTTATTCAATTATTTCTAGGATGGGAAGGAGTAGGTCTCGCTTCATATTTGTTAATTAATTTCTGGTTTACACGACTTCAGGCCAATAAAGCAGCTATAAAAGCTATGCTTGTCAATCGAGTAGGTGATTTCGGATTAGCTCTCGGGATTATGGGTTGTTTTACTATTTTTCAAACAGTAGACTTTTCGACTATTTTTGCTCGTGCCAGCGCCTTTTCCGAACCCCATCATTATTTTATTTTTTGCAATATGAGATTTCATGCCATAACTATTATTTGTATTTTACTTTTCATTGGCGCTGTTGGAAAATCTGCACAAATAGGATTGCATACTCGGTTACCTGATGCAATGGAGGGTTTTTGAATATTTGAGGGCTCTCATGTGCCAGTAGGTACATTATAACAATCTCACTGTATGCTGGGATCGTCGACCAAATGAGAGTCCCCATCGGAAAAATATCTCATTTTGACCAATCAGCAGGAAACCTATAAAGGAAGGCCAAGCCCACCCAACGAAGTAAAGGCTGAAGGAGCTCTATAGGATCCTCAGAGACTGTACGTGAGACCTCTTGTTAGAAATGGAATTTATCCTTGAAAAAAAAAGCTGGCCAGATTTAACTAAGATACGAAGCATTCTTTTGTCGTAAAGATTCAATCATCTTTTTTTTAGATTATATAGTCTAGATATGCAGGTCTTATGGAATAGAAGGATCCGTATAGGGTTTGGGCATGTAGAAAACCTTGTATTGAATCAAATACGCCTCGTCATTTTGGTTATAAGCTGGAAACGGAAAAAATATATATATTGTTTTTTTCCAGCGCGGCCTGATGTTACATTCCAACTTTCGGCTTGAGCCCAGCCTTATTGTCATCTTTACCAAAGCGCCGCGCGCTGGATCTACCAGGATGCAGTTCAAAAAAGCTCAAATATTTTTTGTTGCTTCGCAAAATATATATATATTTGCAAGAAGCGTTAGGACGGGGCTGAGACGGCGTCTCATATATAAAAGAAAAAAAAGCATCTTAGTTGTTAAGGACGCAGCATCCGTAAGATTCTTGGGAGAGTCTCTATTTCATAAGTGGAAGATACAGTCCCTACTCTTGCTAGGCTTATTAGCTTATTACCTAATGCTCTAAAATATTATTTCTTTGCTTTATGGAAGCGTAAGAGGTTTTTAAAAGAGTAGCCCACTCCAGTATCTGCTTTGATTCATGCAGCTACTATGGTAACAGCAGGCGTTTTTATGATAGCAAGGTGCTCCCCTTTATTCGAATATTCACCCACGGCTTTGATTGTGATTACTTTCGTAGGGGCTATGACGTCATTCTTCGCGGCAACCACTGGAATATTACAGAATGATTTAAAGAGGGTCATAGCCTATTCAACTTGTAGCCAATTAGGCTATATGATATTTGCTTGCGGTATTTCCAACTATTCCGTTAGCGTATTCCATTTAATGAATCACGCTTTTTTTAAAGCATTACTCTTTCTGAGTGCGGGTTCAGTGATTCATGCTATGTCAGATGAGCAAGATATGCGTAAGATGGGAGGGCTTGCTTCCTTGTTACCTTTCACTTATGCCATGATGCTTATAGGCAGCTTATCTTTAATAGGGTTCCCTTTTTGTACTGGATTTTATTCTAAAGATGTTATTTTAGAGCTCGCTTATACTAAATATACGATTAGTGGTAACTTTGCTTTTTGGTTAGGAAGTGTTTCTGTCTTCTTTACTTCTTATTATTCTTTTCGTTTACTTTTTTTAACTTTTTTAGCACCAACAAATTCATTCAAGCGAGACATCTTACGATGTCATGATGCGCCCATTCTTATGGCAATCCCTTTAATCTTTTTAGCTTTTGGAAGTATTTTTGTAGGATACGTGGCCAAAGTGTGACTTGTTAGCCCATAAGTCACTCCTGTGACGAAGCGGCTATTGCTCACCCAAAAAATAGATTTTTTTTTCAAGGTGAACAATAATTGAGAATTGGATGCGGGCGAAATTCCCGCCAATGGCTGAAATGTTCAGTCGACTCTCCTCCCTTTGTAGGAGGTCCGGCAGCCTCCGAGTTGGAAGTAAGCAAAAAAGGGAGGAGGAAAGAGGCCTTGGTGAACCACCATAAGTAAACAAGTGTAAGCTTTGGTGCCCGCCAGTATCAAGTACTGACCACACTGAGGGACGAGCCCTAAAATTAAAGGGAGGAATGAGGGGTACTTGCAGTGCAAATTTTTGGTTTTGCACCGAACATCCAATGGACCATGGACTAAATGGCCACTGTCTGAAGGGACTATGTCCAAGGGACCACCCCGCAAAGTACATCTTGCGCCTATGGGCCGCTATAACTATCCAATATACTCAAAACTGGAAAACTCTGGTAGGGCTCCCTTGCGGCGGGCTGCCAAGCTATAAACCCAACGAGAGCAGGATTCTCTAAAAAGCCAAGGCCGCAGAGTGCAGCCAGCCAAAATATATTTCTTTTCGCAGCATTTTTATTATGCCCACTTGGAGATTTAGGATTTCAGTAAAAACTGGAAAGGAGAATAAGTTATGAGTAGGTTCTACATAGATACCCAAACGATATCCTGGGAACAAATTCCTTGGCCCAAGGTCGAGGCAGTTGTTTTTAGACTCCAAACCAGGATTTACCAAGCTTCTCGCTCCAACAATATGGACAAGATGCGTGCTCTACAATTTAGACTCATACGAAATCTACATGCCAGACTCTTAGCCATGAGACAAGTTACACAGGAGAACCAAAGGAAAAAGGACCCTGACATTTACAAGAAGTTGGTGGCCTCAGGGTCACAAAAAATAGAAATGGCGAGAGGTCTTCAATTGGATGGAAAGGCTACGCCCATTCGTCAAATAATAATATCAAAGCCCCGGAAAGAAGAAGAGCACCCCAGCAAATGTAAAGCAAAAAAAAAATATAGATTTTCTTGCGCCTTTTCTGCACTAGGCGCAAGAAAACGTAGAGTCAATCAGGCACGCTTTGCTCCTGGAAAATGTAAAGCAAAAAACAATCTATATTTTTTTTTTCGAACTAAACTTCGCGTCTTTTCATCTCTTTGGCCTATCTGTGTTATCGAAGACAGAGCGAAGCAGGCTTTGGCCAAAATGGCCCTAGAAACTGAATGGGAAGCCCGCTTCGAACCCAATTCCTATGGATTCAGACCTGGACGAAGCTGCCAGGATGCCATCAAAGCCATATTCTTAGCTATTCGAGCCAAGCCCAAGTATGTGCTGAACGCGGACATTTCCGAATGTTTCGATCGCATCAACCACAAAACCCTCTTGGACAAACTGAAAACTCTGCCTAATTTAGCCAAACAGGTCAAAGCCTGGCTTAAAGTCGACCTCATGACCGGATTAGGAAATAATGCTCAGTACATGGAAAGGGGCACCTATGGTGTGATCTCCCCACTGCTAACCAACATTGCTCTCCATGGGATGGAGACAGCTTTAACAGAGTGGTCACTGAGAGCATATCCCAAAGAACCAATTCCGATACTGGTTAGATATGCCAACGACTTCGTTGTACTTCACCAATCCAAGGAGATCATAGAACAAACTCAGACATTCCTGAGGGAGTGGTTAAAGTGCATGGGACTAGAATTGCACTCAGATAAGATCCAGATAGTCAACACCGGATCCGGGTTCCAATTTCTAGGGTTTTCAATTAATCATATCTGGAAATGGGGCAAAGTTAAAACTTTAATAACTCCGTCTCGTGAGTCTCGCCGGAGATTTCTCGAAGATATTCGACGGGCCATTCAATTTTCAAAAGGAAAAGCAGCCTACCAACTTATCATAACCCTGGTACCCAAAGTAGTGGGATGGGGCAACTACTTCAAATACTCTGAATGCAACAATATATTTCGAAAATTAGACCATGATATCTTTCAAAAGATCCGAGCATGGGTATACCGACGGCACCCGACATGGGGTCGTGATAAAATCAAACAAAAATACTTCCCCGAAAAGAAAAAATGGCTCTTCAAAGGAAAAGTATACCAAGATAACTGGATTTTGTACGACTCTTACACAACGGCTTTTGGGATAAAAAAAGAATATTACCTAGTCAAACTGAGTTGGATAGCTAGTCACAAGCACATTAAGGCAAGACAAGATAAGAGCCCAATAGAATTAAAAGCCGCGTGAAAAAAGAGCGCAACAGCAAAAAATCTAGATTTTTTTTTGCTCTTGGCTTCTTTGTTGTATTGCGCACCTTCAACGGAAATACTATCTACTGAAATCTAAAGGTTCCAAATGTGGTAACCAAAATGCTGAAGGGCTCTTTATTACATCGCCCAAACATGTTAGAAAACCACGAGGGCATAAAAGTAGAGCACATCAAAGTGAAATCCTTGTGTGTTCGTAGAAAACTTATAGACAAGCACTGCCATGTTGAAAACAAGCGAGAAAACGTAAAAATTCTGAGAGGAGCCGTATGAGGCGGAAGCCTCACGTACGGTTTTGAAGCCAAGCCGTTCCAGCGATGGAACGGCTTAGGGACCGATATGATGATTGGTTTAGGTACCAATTTTTGGGCTAATTCCCTTTTCATACTACCAAAAAATGAAATTCTTGCCGAATCCGAGTTTGCTACTCCAACAATTATTAAACTAATTCCTATTTTGTTTAGTACTTTAGGTGCTTTTATGGCATATAATATAAATTTTGTAGCAAATCCATTAATTTTCGCTTTGAAAACAAGTACTTTGGGTAATCGATTATATTGCTTTTTAAATAAGCGCTGGTTTTTTGATAAAATTTTTAATGACTTTATAGTTAGGTTCTTTTTGCGTTTTGGATATGAAGTTTCATTTAAAGTTTTAGACAAGGGTGCTATTGAAATCTTGGGGCCTTATGGAATTTCGTACACATTTCGAAAATTAGCCAAGCAGATAAGTAAACTTCAAAGTGGTTTTGTTTATCATTATGCTTTTGTAATGTTGATTGGCTTAACCATATTTATTACCATAATAGGTCTGTGGGATTTTATTTCTTTTTGGGTAGATAATCGATTGTATTTTATTTACATAGTGAGTTTTCTATTTATTCATTTTGAAAAAGACATTAGCACGAACTAAAGGGGCCTACTTTCTTATATAATACCATGAAACTTTAAGGGACGCAATGATAAGCCAGTGCTACGCCCTTTTTTCGGCTTCGCTGAGAGGGAGGGCTGAGGCCCGACGAAGCCTAACAAGTAAAAAAAAATTGATTTTTTGGAGCCTAAGCTATGCTTTGCGGTCTAGCTATGATAAGTAATGAAAAAAAAGGGTCCTCGTCCTCGAATAAAGCACGTAATTGCTTTGGGTCTATGAGGAATCTGAAGAAGGGGAAGAAAGAAATAAAGGTTGGAATGATGGAATGCTAGATCGAAGAAAATAAAATTAAAAAAAACCATAAAACGAAAAAAAAAATTTTCGGCTTTTTTTATCCCCCTCGACCGTGACTGAGGCCGTCCGGTCACAGTAGCAAGCCCTAAAGCATTGGGCAAAGCAGCGAAAGGCGAAGCATGCAATTACATAGTATGCGCGTATAAAAGCTCATCAAGTTATGCAATTATTGCGGACCTTATGTATATAAGTGCCGGGGTTTATGATGATATACCCGTAGGGCCGCTATGGCTGGAAAGCCGAGAAGAAATGTGGACCCGCGGCCTGCGAAAAGAGTTGCGTCCTCGGGATCTTTTGGAAAAAGAGTAAACATTTATGTTACAATTTTTAGCCCCATTTTATTCTAATCTCAGTGGTCTTATTCTGTGTCCTTTATTAGGAAGCATTATTCTTTTTGTTATCCCTGATCCCAGAATACGACTGATACGAAGTATTGGTTTGTGCACCTCTTTGATTACTTTTTTATATTCCCTTTTTTTTTGGATACAATTTGATAATTCTACAGCCAAATTTCAATTCGTGGAAACCATTCAATGGCTTCCTTATTCAAACATCAATTTTTATATAGGTATAGATGGTATCTCTTTATTTTTCGTGGTCTTGACCACATTTTTAATTCCTATTTGCATTTTAGTAGGTTGGTCCAGTATTAAAAGTTATAAAAAAGAGTATATGATAGCATTTCTAATTTGTGAATCTTTCATGATTGCTGTGTTTTGTATGCTGGATCTCTTACTATTTTATGTTTTTTTCGAAAGCGTTTTAATCCCTATGTTGTGCGGAGCTGAGCATCTGATATTCGCGGCGCGAAGCGCCGCCTCTGCAGGAGCCTTGTGCAGTAAACCCTTCCGAGCGATCTGAAGACTAGTAGGTCCCGCGAAGCTTTCGGAGAAGGGTAGTCTTGTGTGTAAGCATAGCTTTTTGGTCGAACCCGTCGGATGACCTATTTGGGATTGGGGGGTACTTTAACTTTAAGTGGGTACTTTGCGGGACTTCACTCTGCCTACTCGAATATTGTATAAACATGCAGGAAAGGGTGCTCCTAGGCAGGGAAGAATGGAGTTTTGCTGCGAAAAAACAGTTTTCGTGAAGTCTAGGGGGTGCAGACACACTTGCGCGAATTACGGGTGACGGCTACAAGGGTGGTGAGGAAAAAAAAGTACCCGACGCCTGGGGATGGACGTAAATTTGTTAACTACCTATTTAGCTGACAAGGATAATCGTCCTGGTCTTGAAAGAGGACCTCAGGTCAATTCCTCTGTCGGGAGGTGATTGACGAGGCCGCGGGATGAGTCGCTGGAACAAAAAAGGAGACCGAAATAAAAACATATTTTAGAACTACAAGCCAAAAAAAGGCGTAAAGCCCTTTCTGCAAAAATCTATATATTTTTTTTTTGCTCGGCTTTTATTTTCGGCTCATCCGCTATTTTGAGAGGGAGCCGTATGACGCGAGAGTGTCACGTACGGTTCTTTGAGAAGGGTGTGGGTACCTACAGGAGCTTTTTCTTGACCCATTTATCATGGGGAGATAAAGCCCCGAGGGCCTATCATCCCTTACTCTCCTATTATCATAGGGGTATGGGGTTCTAGACAAAGAAAAATACAAGCAGCATATCAGTTTTTTTTATATACTTTACTTGGATCTGTCTTCATGCTCTTAGCCATTTTATTTATTTTTTTCCAAACAGGAACCACTGATTTACAAATATTATTAACCACAGAATTTAGTGAGCGGCGCCAAATATTGCTATGGATTGCTTTTTTTGCTTCTTTTTCCGTAAAAGTGCCTATGGTACCAGTTCATATTTGGTTACCTGAAGCTCACGTAGAGGCACCTACGGCTGGATCTGTAATCTTGGCAGGAATTCTTTTAAAATTAGGAACCTATGGTTTTTTAAGATTTTCCATACCCATGTTTCCTGAAGCGACACTTTATTTTACTCCTTTCATTTATACTTTAAGCGTTATTGCTATTATATATACTTCCTTGACTACAATAAGACAAATCGATCTGAAGAAAATTATTGCCTACTCTTCAGTAGCTCATATGAATTTTGTTACTATTGGTATGTTCAGTCTAAACATACAAGGAATTGAAGGTAGTATTTTACTTATGTTAAGTCATGGACTGGTTTCTTCAGCCCTTTTTTTATGTGTTGGTGTTTTATATGACCGGCATAAGACTCGACTTGTTAAATATTATGGAGGTTTAGTCAGCACCATGCCAATGTTCTCTACGATTTTCTTATTCTTTACTTTAGCCAATATGAGTTTACCCGGTACTAGCAGCTTTATCGGAGAATTTCTTATTTTAGTAGGAGCTTTCCAAAGAAATAGCTTAGTGGCCACATTGGCGGCACTTGGAATGATTTTAGGCGCAGCTTATTCTCTTTGGCTATATAATCGTGTGATTTTTGGGAATTTCAAACCCAAATTCCTCCAAAAATTCTCCGATTTAAATAGAAGAGAAGTTTTAATATTTTTCCCTTTTATTGTCGGAGTTATTTGGATGGGTGTTTACCCCGAAGTTTTCCTAGAGTGTATGCATACTTCCGTAAGTAACTTAGTGCAACATGGAAAATTTAATTAAAAAACATAAAAAAGAGGTTTGAAGAAATGTTTGAACATGATTTTTTAGCGCTTTTCCCAGAGATCTTTCTTATTAACGCAACCATCATTTTGCTTATTTATGGAATTGTATTTAGTACCTCTAAAAAATATGATTATCCACCATTAGTGTGTAATGTTAGTTGGCTTGGTTTACTTAGTGTTGTGCGCCTAGGAGGGCGCGTTTGGGAAGACAAAAGTTGAAAACAATCGCTCGGGTAGACTCCCTAACCTTATGCGGGATCAGACCGCAGGGAACCATAGCATGGGTACTATCCGCGTTTCGTCGCAAGTACAATCGTACGCATAAAAGTAAGGTAACTTCCCCCAACAAAAGGCGGGGCCGGAAGGCACGTGGGCTCGAACGCTACTCACGTGCGGGCAACCCTCCGGACGTAACTGTAATGAACAGAAAAAGTGGTACACGTAACTAAACGACAAGCAAACGGCCAAACGCGCAAACTAGGGATCATCCAAATGGACTCTATAGGAACCGGCTTTGATAAAAGCAGGGCGTAGCAAATTTGCTACGATTTTCAAAAATACTTTTGAAAATCCCTTGGGGACCAAGGCTTTAGCCAAAATGTATGGGTGACAGATCCTTCCATAATGTACCCTGAGAAATACACCGGGCAATTAATGTTGAGCATACGACGATGCCCTTTAAAGTGAAAGCCTCGGAGGAAAAGGAGGTAGGTGATAATGCGCTATACTTTCCAGACGCGGCGCGCCGCGTCTGGAAAGTATAGCAAACTCGGAAAAGCAATTGAGGATAATGTCATTAAAGAAAAAAAAAAATATTTTTTTTCGCTGAGTGCTACTACTTTCAGCCTCATATTAATGAGACTTCCTACGCCAATATACGATCCTAAATAAAACATTAAGGCAATAGCTAGGTAAAACAGCGAATTTGATTAATCTACCTACGGACGTAACCAATAAAGGAATGGAAGACAATGTAGCATAACGCGAACTCCAAAATGATCAGTGTTCTATTTTGTTCATGCAGGCCCGACCTTAGAGGGTTTCGGTCTGTAGACCTGAAAAAGTTATCATGGACGAGCCACATGCGGGGAAACTCGCACGTGTGGTTCTGACCGGGGGGGGGGAAAAGCACCCTATCGGTATCTAATAACTATCTTATTGGTGGCTTCTAGCACACCTCTAACTGTTGCCAATTTATTCTATAATAATTTAATAATAGACAATTTTACATATTTTTGCCAAATCTTTCTATTAGTAAGTACGGCTAGCACTATAATTATGTGTCTGGGTTATTTCAAAGAAGAGAGTTTGAATGCTTTTGAATCTATCGTTTTAATTCTACTTTCTACTTGCAGTATGCTTTTCATGATCTCGGCTTATGATCTAATTGCCATGTATTTAGCTATTGAGCTTCAAAGTTTATGTTTCTATGTGATCGCAGCATCGAAAAGAGACTCTGAATTTTCTACAGAAGCTGGCTTAAAATATTTTATTTTAGGTGCATTCTCCTCTGGAATTTTATTGTTTGGTTGTTCTATGATTTATGGATTTACTGGAGTTACCAACTTTGAGGAATTAGCTAAGATTTTCACTGGATATGAAATCACTTTATTTGGTGCTCAATCTAGTGGTATCTTTATGGGGATTCTATTTATTGCTGTAGGTTTTTTATTTAAGATCACTGCAGTTCCTTTTCATATGTGGGCACCTGATGTATACGAGGGTTCACCTACTCTCGTTACTGCATTCTTTTCTATTGCACCTAAAATATCTATTCTTGCCAATATGGTACGTGTTTTTATTTATAGTTTCTATGATCCAACATGGCAACAACTATTCTTTTTTTGCAGCATTGCTTCTATGATCTTAGGTGCTTTGGCTGCTATGGCTCAAAACAAAGTCAAAAGACTTTTAGCTTATAGTTCTATTGGACATGTAGGTTATCTTTTTATTGGTTTTTCATGCGGAACCATAGAAGGTATTCAATCCCTACTAATTGGTGTCTTTATTTATGTATTAATGACCATCAATGTATTCGCCATAGTTTTAGCATTACGTCAAAATCGTTTCAAATATATAGCTGATTGTGGTGCTTTAGCAAAAACTAATCCTATTTTAGCTATTACCTTGTCTATTACTATGTTTTCATACGCAGGAATACCCCCCTTAGCCGGATTTTGTAGCAAATTTTATTTGTTTTTTGCTGCTTTAGGCTGTGGCGCTTACTTACTAGCCTTAATAGGAGTTGTTACTAGTGTTATCAGTTGTTTTTATTATATACGCTTTGTCAAAATCATGTATTTTGATACACCTAAAAAATGGATTCTATATAAAACAATGGATCGTGAAAAATCCTTACTACTAGCAATTACTTTATTCTTCATTACTTTTTTTTTTTTATACCCTTCTCCCCTATTCTTAGTCACCCATCAAATGGCACTAAGTCTATCTTTCTAAGCCGCTGGCTGCAACGCCGGCGCACCAATGACTCTCCGTACCGTTTCCCATCATTTGTTATGCGAATAATGTGGGCGCCAGCCTTCGGCCTGTAGCGCCAAGCCCACCGCACCCACCGCAGCGCGAGGCTGCCTTCCCATCGGCCTGGCATACATTTTAAGCGGAAAAAGGGACTTGAACCCTCAACCTCAGCCTTGGCAAGGCTATACTCTACCATTAAGCTATTTCCGCAGCACAATAATAAAAAAGTAACAAGGGTCCGAAAGGCTGGGGCGCGCTGCAGCCGCTTCTTTATTACTAATAAGAAGGGCAGCCTCGCTGCAGCCGCTTCTTTATTATTAGATGTATTATCTTAGTAAACCATGCTTGGAAAGATTCGAACTCTCAACCCCCAAATCCGTAGTTTGGTGCTCTATCCGATTGAGCTACAAGCACAAATTTCTTAAGCACTACGTGTCATGTAGGCCGCATTATTACAAAGAAAAAACATATATATATGAAAAAAGAATAGCAGTTCGGGCAGCATTCTCTAGAGATTAGTATTACCGTATTGCATTATTTTAAGTATGCCTTCTGTGACTGCACTGTGTAGTCAACATCCGCAGTTACGCGCATTACTAACGTAATTAAGTTCGAATGTTGATTCGATTAGATTAGATTAGATTAGCTTGCGTTTTTACTGCTAAAATAGATATATTTGTTTTCTCACCTAATTTATCCGAAAAGGGGAAATGCAGACGCCATTTTATTAAAGGTCGCTCTTGATGTAATGTTCAACAGGTACAGATTCTTTTTTTTTAGTTGAAAGCGTTATGAATTATCGTAGGTAGATGAAAAAGAAAAGTGGCGCATAAACGGGCCACAGGCCGCAAATTGTGGCACTTCTTTTTATTGCATTTTTATTGCAGCGCAGCTCTGACTGACCTTTTTTCTTTGAAATAATTTTGTCCCTTTCGTCTAGGGGTATAGGACATCGTCTTTTCATGGCGAGAACACGGGTTCGAATCCCGTAAGGGGTAGCCTTCTTACATATGCTCCGAGAGCCAAGTAAAATGAGCTTTCTAGTGCACGTAGGAATTTTTTGTTTAAAAAAGGAAAGGACACAAACAATTGAAAAAATACTTTTTTTCAGTGTCTTCGCCCTTTATTATAGTTCTTAACTACTGTCCTCTCTTATTATTTTTTTTTCGTGCTCTTATGGTTAATAAATATCGTAGAAAGCATAGTCATGAAAGGGCGCAGGGTATAGCGGCCAAAGGCCCCATTCCCATAACGAATAAAGCATGAGAAATAGGAAAGAAAAATTTTATGCAACTTTCTAAAAAAAACCAAGTAAGTGAAATATGCCTACAATAAATCAATTGATTCGTCATGGTAGAAAGTCAAAACGGCGCACACAACGTACCCGAGCTTTAACTCAATGTCCTCAAAAGCAAGGAGTATGCCTGCGTGTTTCGACGAGAACACCAAAGAAACCTAATTCGGCTTTACGCAAGATAGCCAAAGTACGTTTAACCAATCGAAATGAGATAATTGCTTACATTCCCGGCGAAGGCCATAATTTGGAAGAGCATTCTGTGGTTATGGTTAGAGGGGGTAGAGCAAAAGATTTGCCAGGTGTGAAATACCATTGTATTCGAGGAATTAAAGATTTGCAGGGAATACCGGGTCGACGTCGAGGCAGATCTAAATATGGTACAAAAAAACCCAAAGATTCTATATGAATTTATTTGTCAAATCATCGAATTTCAGCTTTGTGCTTGGTTCATCCCTTGATTGGTTTCACCAATCAAAACTTTCAGAAAAGGCGAGAATGAAAAAAAATGAAAATTGGCCATTTAGCGGAAAAAATTTATTTTTTTTTTCAGAAAGCTTTTTTGCGCGTCGTTTATTGCATTGTAGATATTTATGCTATGCCCTTCCAGGGCATGTGCCATCAAGACCTAAAGGTCGTGGGGCAAGCACATACAATAGCTCAGACAATTTGGGCTATATCCGGGGCTTGCATGGTAAACAAAAACAATTAATAAAAAAATTGGTCCATATTTGCATGATTGATGGTAAAAAAACGAGATCTCGTGCTATTGTTTATAAAACTTTTCATTGTCTAGCTCAGCATGGCGATATATTAAGACTTTTGGTTAATGCCATAGAAAATGTCAAGCCTGTTTGTGAAGTGAAAAAGGTAAGAATTTCTGGTACTACTCAATTAGTACCATCTATTATAGCGACAAATCGTCAAGAAACCTTAGCCATTCGTTGGATGCTCGAAGCAGCAGACAAACGCCGTATAAACAAAAAAAGCATGAGCTTAGATCAATGTTTAGCTGATGAAATATTGGATGCTTCCCGAAAGATGGGGATTGCACGTAAAAAAAGGGATGATCTTCATAAACTGGCTCAAGCCAATCGTAGTTTTTCGCATTATAGATGGTGGTAAACTATTTAAAGTGGAAAAAAAAGGGATCAGGCAACGAGGGAGGCGAAGCGCATTATTTAGAAACCTTTCTGCGCTTCGCCCCCTTTTGCTTCACTCAGGGATTGGGGAAAGAAAAAAAGGCCAAGCTTCGTTATGTGCTTGGCTACTCATTTATAAGAATTTCATTGCTTTTATCATAATTAAACTATTATTCCTTTCTCAGAATCAGACATTAAGCGTCTCAGCTCAAGCCAAGTTTGCCGCATCAAGGAAGGGTTGCAAGAGAGCGGGCGCAGCAAATATATATTTTTTTTGCTTGCCTTTTTCTATCAAAAATTTAACCAGAAAGCTAGTAAGATTCGCGTAGTTTTTTCTTTGTGCACCTTACAGGTAGCGCACGATTATCAGCACACCGGGACAACCAGAGACAACTTTTGTCAAGCTGCGGGGGGGGGGGGGAGTACCTGCGGCCTATTTGTCTCAGTAGGAATTAGTTCCCCGGGTCCTGGGACATTCGCTTCCGCCAACAGGGAACTCTACAAGGCCGCAGGGCGCAGCAAAAAATATATATATATAGAATATTTTTTTTTCGTAGCTTTTTGCATCCCGCGCGTTCAAAGGTCTCCGACATTGGTGTGCATTATTTTGCGTCATCAAAAGCAAATCCAGCTTTTTATTATGGTTAATGATGACGCGCTTAAAAAGTAAAGAAGTGATGTAGCAACTGTTTTGATGCTCCTTACACCAGTCTTTTAATGAAGGTTTATAGCATCATTTAAGTAAATACAAATTAAAATAGTAAAAACATAAGCTTGTAATATAGCAACACCTAATTCCAAAGCAGTTAATGCGAATACTATCAAAAAAGGAGCAAGATGTGCTAAATACATAATACCCCCCATAGATAGCATAGTCCAAGCAAACCCGCTTAGAATCTTTACTAAACTATGACCAGCCATCATATTGGCGAATAAACGTATTCCTAAACTTAATGCGCGAAAACAATAGGAGATTAGCTCCAGAAGTACTAGGAAGGGTGCTAACGACAAGGGTACTCCTTGCGGCAATAAAATACTAAAAAAATGAAGCCCATGTGTTTGAAATCCAACTATAGTGATTCCAATAAAGAGAGATAATGAAAGACCCAGGGTAATTATAAAATGACTTGTTACTGTAAAACTATAGGGTATCATACCAATGAGATTACAAAATAATAAAAAAGTAAAAGTAACAAAGATTAAGGGAAAAAAGCGTTGTTTCATCGAAGAAGGACCGCTTATTTGTTCATTTACCAAGTTAAGCACAAAATCATAAATAATTTCCACAAAGGATTGCCAAGCATTTGGTACTAAGTGTCCTCCATTTAAAGTGACGAAATGAACTAAAAGCAATACTAAACTAATAGTTAATAGCATAAACAAAGATGAATTGGGGCGGTAGGGGAAAAAAATATTTTTTTTTTGCTCCATTTAAGCCTTACTTAGGCTTAAGGTTTAAAGCCGTTCCCCTCCTATAGAACCGTACGTGATAGTCTCCCATCATACGGCTCCTCTCTCCTCGGGACCGGCCAAAGGTTCAATAGAGGCTTTATTTCGGCAGCCATCTTCAAAAAAATATTTTTTTTTTACTTAGCCGAAGAGAGCCAGGACTACATTCCTCGCCACTTATTTTGTGGGAGGTTTTCCATCCATCCTCGAGCGCATTCCACAGTATCCTGGGTACTCACCCTCATAGCCGTCACCCCAGTTGATCTACCCGCGCGTTCTGTTTAGGATTCTCTAGGCTCGACCGGCGTGTGCCGGCGTGAACATGGTTTGTATCCTGACCCAGGGGCTTCCTTTCACCGTTTACCATCGGCTATTCGAGTAGATCAGTCCTCATATTCGTCTTCCTTCCAAAAAAGCGGCCATCCTCGAGATTCGTAAACCTATCCTGTACAGAACACTTTCCTGACTCCACGGCATCGAAGTAAACGGGAGTTGGATTATCGTCTAAAACCCCGACGAAGTGTTTACACCATCGAGTAGTGGGCGCGAGCTCCGCACGTAAATGAAAGATAGAAATTTCCTATATGAATAGGAATTAATGGAATAATTGCAAATTGTTCTAGCGGACTGCAAGCCATGATGAATTCTCTTTTTCTTATTTTAGCGCGAGGCGAAACCAAGAAGTTGCTTCGTTGCTTGACGCTTTTCGAGGCAAAGTCTTGAGAGAAAATAAAAAAAAATATTTTTATTTCTTTCGGCCTTTTTTCATATATATATTATATATGAAGAAATACCTCGAAGCCAAGCTTGATTTGCCCTACATTCGCGCAGCGAATAAAGCGTTAATTTCTATTTATGTTTTTTTTTTCTTAAATAATGAATGGTAACTTTTGTAAAAAAGGAAAGGCGAAGCATAATCAAATGGATTTGAAGAGCTAAAAAAAATATTTTTTTTTTCACTTTTCTGCATTTTCTAATATATATGAAAAAAAATCTATATATTTTTGTGCGCCTAGATTTTTTGTTGGTTTGCTGCGCGCCTTTTTTCTATAAGCTAATGGACAAAGTATGCGTGATTTTGTGTCATTTATGTTTGTTCTAGAAGAGAATAAAACTCAAAGTTTCTAAGCCTCTCCTTGCCCCAATTTCATAAGTTGGGGTCGAAGACCCCAACCATGTGCTTTCCAATATTTGGTTAAGAAGCAAAAGTGAAAAGCGCTCATTTACATAGCTAATTTATGAATCGTTTCGTACGAAAACAACTCGAAGCGGTTTCAGCTCCGAGAGCCTCCGGTGATGCAAGGTTCAAGAGTGTCTCCTTAAGGGCACAAGGAATAAAGTTTAGAAATAAAGATGGTCATTAATTATCATACATGATGAATTTGCTTTATGCGAATTCAAAATCAAAAAATAATCTACGGGTTTCACGGGCGAAAGATAGTTTTGTATCTAACTATGCGCAAAGTTCGCCATGCATTTACTATTACGATATATCGAGATTTATCTACTCGACTGACAAGAACCTGAGACACTTTTTATTTATGATGTCGTTTCACGAAGCCTTCTAATGAGCTATGTCCAAAGCGGGGGGGGAGGGAGGCGGATAAGAAAAAAAATACATATTTTTTTTTTGCTTCCTGTTGCACTTTATAACCGAAGGCTTCTTTCGTATCGAGAGCGCTCTTATTTTGCACCCCTTCCTCTGCACCAGCAGGATCTCTTTCTTATGGGGCTCTTTTTCTATGCTGTGTACATGTGTTGGCTTTAGTTGTTTTTCTGCTTGGTTTGTGTTTGCTCGCATCATCATCTGGAGAAGAGATAACGCGTAGAAAAAAAATATATAGATTTTTTTTCATTGTTAAAGCAAATAATAAAAGGGACTTAGTAAAATAACCATGATACTTTTTTCTGTTTTTTCGAGCATTGCTTTAGTCTCTAGTGTTATGGTAATACGTGCTAAAAATCCAGTCCATTCTGTTTTATTTTTCATTTTAGTTTTTTTCAACACTTCGGGTTTACTCGTTTTGTTAGGTCTTGACTTCTTTGCTATGATTTTTTTAGTGGTTTATGTAGGAGCTATTGCCGTTTTATTTTTATTTGTCGTTATGATGTTAAATATTAAAATAGCAGAAATTCACGAGAATGTATTGCGTTATTTACCTGTAGGTGGTATTATTGGAGTTATTTTTTTGTTGGAAATTTTTTTCATTGTAGATAATGATTACATTCCAATATTACCAACGAAATTGAGTACAACTTATTTAACATATACAGTTTATGCTGAAAAGCTACAAAGTTGGACTAATTTGGAAACATTAGGCAATTTACTTTATACTACCTATTTTGTTTTGTTTTTGGTTTCTAGTCTTATTTTATTAGTAGCCATGATTGGAGCTATAGTACTTACTATGCATAAAACTACTCAAGTCAAAAGACAGGATGTGTTCCGACAAAATGCTATAGATTTTAAAAATACTATCAAAAAAATCAGAGATATTTGAGGGCTTCAGCTCTCTGAAGCCCTTAAGAAGCGTACAAAAAAAAATATATATATTTTTTTTTGTACGCTTCTTTTTTTTTTTCACTGTGCCTTTTCAATCTCTGCTTTTCTTTCGCACAAAGCAAAGAAAGCGGGTAAACCCCCGGAAAGCTAACGTTTTCCGGGACTAAAGTCCTTCGTAAAGCCAATAATAAATGATAAATGTGGGGCGAAGAAAAGAAAAGGTAACTAAAAAAAATCTCTATTTTTTTGACGTATGCCGGGGCGGACGACTTAAGTTCTACTTTCCATTTTAGTGGTCGAAGAATCGAAAAGTAAACAAATTTTCTATTTTGTAAAATAAATTGCTGCGTGCTGCAACCGCCAAAAGGCGTGGGGCGGGGCAGCAAATAGGAATAAAGGTGGTGGCATGACGGCTCGTTTTCTTTTCCAAGTTACTGCATTGCCCTTGATGCATTTATCTTTTCTATTCAATCCAAACCCCTTTACTGCAACTTTTGCCTCTATGGCCAAAGGCGCGAAGCGCAGCCAAGTATTTTTTTGTGTTCTTTTTCTAAGAGTTCCGCGGTTAGCGCAAATAACTGTTAAGTGCGCTGAATATATTGATACAGGATTTAGCTTCTTACTATGGCATTGTTCAGAGCATGTCTAAACAACTACCTTACCTTTATTTAAAAACAAATTTATAAAACGCAGCATACTATAGATTATGCCTAAGTTAGGCCTCATATGGATAAATCTTATGGTTAAACGCAATTCCTTCGGGTTTTTTTAACTCCTATTTATGTAAGTACAGCATGTTCAAGCTATCGAGCATAAAGCATGTAAATTTTTCATGTGTTTCAAGGCACGCCTAGCTTTTAATCCTGAACCATGGGTCTACCCCATGGCGTAGCATCTAATTACTATGTTATTGCAGAACTGAATCAAAGCCAAGTGGTTTTTCCATTATATGAATAATCCACAAGTTGCATAATCTGCTACTTTGAATCCCTTTAAGCATTGTATTGGTTTAACTGTGTGTTTTCAAGAGGTTGATTATACTTATTAAAGCAAATAACCAAAGCCTTTGTAGGCTCTGTTTTTTACATATTATGGGCACATGGTTAACGGGAGATTAATACTGATCATGTAGAACAGATTCAGTTGTGCGAAGCACTTATAATGCATTATGCATCGTGTTTAATTTGCTTGTAGTTATCAAGCTACGCGCGTAGGCGGGTAAACTGGCTACACTCGATTGCTTCGCCTGTGGCTTCGTCTATAGCACGTGCCAGTAACCGTTCCGCGATTTGCCAGTGAGGAACGCAGCCCCCGGGGCTCGCTTTTTCTTTAAAAAGGAACGCCCTATTTTATTTAGCAGGCTTAATTCCCAAACTGAAGGCCCAGGGGCCCTTTTTACTTAAGAATTAAGCTTAAATTTTTTTTCTATTTTTTTTTTTATTTTTATTCGATAATGAGCTCTGAAAAAAAAAGTGGGTAAATTTGGGCCTGAAGCGGGGCGGCTTGGCAAAATAAATAAATATATATATATATGCCGCACTATGCGGTCTGGTGCTCTCAGCGTTAAAATCATCAGCAATGGCGTTAGAGTTTCCATAGTACAATGAATTGGAAGTGAAACAATTAGTTTTTTTCATCATTATACAGTTATGGTACGAACTGGGTCTTCATAAAAAAAAATATTTTTTTGGTTTATGCCATCATAGTTGTTCAATTATGCTAGTTTCGAATACCAAACAAGAGCCGCGTGCTTGAAAATCTTGCAAGCACTTTGAGGGGGAGTATTTCGAAGGCTTAAGTTCGACTCAATAACAGCGATGTTTGGGGATAATTTATGATATATGACTTGCTTTCATCAAGCATGTTGCGTGATTACTGAAGCTTTCTCTGCCCAACATAATGACCTATAATTATTTTAAAAAGCTTACTCTATCTATTGGGCCCTTCGACTCCAGCTTAAAGAGTTAAATGCAAAAAAGTAAGCTGCGTTGGCGTTATACTTATATAAAGATTCATTTAACTTGGTTGTTAAAGGAGCAATAAGATAAATTTACTAAATTAAAGTAAGTCTTATTTGATAATAGAAGGGAAGGGGGGGGGGAGGATATCGAATTGTTGATGTGGACCTAGCATGCTTTATACTAGAATCCGGTTTTGTTTCCCTGAAAAACCCTTCCGTATTCGGCAAATATAAAAATAAATATTTAAAATAATAATTTGTTGAAAAAGGTTTTGAGAACTCCTACCACGAACCATTGGTTCAAATAGCAATTCAGGAGAAAACAACAATGCTGTTAGAGAATCCTTGAGTCTGAATGTAAAGGCTTGGGTTACTAATGAATGAATTCAAGGAATTGGCAAACTACAAAGGCAAATATGAAAAAGCCTTGTAAATCGTGAGTACACTCCAATAGACGACTATAATCTTAGACCTTAAGAACGTAGCCGACACTTTATATAATATAAAAAAGGAGTTGTTGACGCGGTCTACTGGCCACCCCTCGTGACGGAAAAGGCATTTGCTCCGGTTTACGCCTTCTATCCTCAATCCTATTAATTGGGCATTCCAGCCGAAGCGGCCTTGCGATGGAACCCAGAACCCACCGTCTATAATAAATAGTTTATTTTCATGATTATTTTGGCTTTTTATAAGGATAAGGTAGACTATAAAGCCCTACAAATAAAAGTAAACTTAATAGGTAATAATCTGGAACTTCAGTACTCTCAACGTTTAGAGCTTAGGAAAGTGTTACGCATAGATGAAAAAAAAAAAATAATCTTATTATCTTTATTTAGCGTGGAATCTTAGGTTCAAAGTTTAAAATAGAAAATATTTTAAAGGTTGTTTAAATAAAATTACATAAAAAAACAACCACACAAAGTTTTCATAATTCTCTGTCATTTTGGCGAAACGAAAATAAGATAGCTGGTAATGCCATAGGCGCTTTTACTGCGGCGGGGCACTTAGTTGTACGTGCACAATTTAAATAAAGCGAATGCATTAGAATTGTGAGAGAAAAGCCTAAAATTGGAAAAGCTAAAGTTTGATTATCAGGTACTTACTGATAAAGCTAAAAACACGGATCAGCTTTTAAGAAAGGCTGAAGAGCGTTACATGAAATAAATTAATGCTTGTTGGTTTGATTAGGTAGTAAAAAAAAGAAGTACTGATGAAGAATGAACAGCCACGTCTAGATGATGCTGTTCAGCGTTTAGTAAAAGCTAAATACAACAAGCTGCAAGCTAAGGGTCTTTGCGCGATAAGATTAAAAATCAGTATGCAGGACAAACGACCATGGAAGAAAGGCCACAAGTATCATAAGCAGACCTTCAACAGACACCTACAAAAAAATTACCACCTAAATTATCTATTAAGTACCCTGTCCCAAACGCAAACTCCTTCATTTTTATAAGATATGAAAATATTTTTGTTTCTTAAAGAGCCATTGGGAACTTAGGTTCTTTTATTTCTCGAGTTTAGCAAGTATATCTTTCTTAGGATTTAAGTTTTATTAATTTGAACGTAGAGTTTTATGATACGAAACTATAATCTACGGGGTGGGTTTAATCTTAGATCTTTTTATTTTCTGGGTTCTTATAGGATTATTACCGCGGGTTTGCCTATCCTAATGGGCGTCTAACAAAAAAATCGATTTTTTTGTTGGTTGGCCCTTTTGTGGCGCCTGTTGAAGGGCTGAAGTAGTTCTGAAAAAAACAAGAATATACCAAATGAGTTTGAAAAATACATGGCTATTTCCAATTGCTTATTGTGACGCTGCGGAACCTTGGCAATTAGGATTTCAAGACGCAGCAACACCTATGATGCAAGGAATAATTGAGTGCGCCTAGATATATCATCACGGTTGCAGAGCTCTGCTCCAACTCTGCCACATCTGCTCAAGCTGGCGATAGCCAGGATGTGAGCTACACAGGTGGGACATCCTTAGCAATAAGATTGCCCCGAAAGCATCATGTGAAACTCGCAGAACATTGAGACTGCCCTCACTAGGATGCTTCGACAAAGCATAAGGAAAGATCAGGATAACAAACTTGATACGTGAATCTAGTCCATCCAATTCCGGGCCGTATGTCTAAAGCAAAATATCAAGGCATACGCGTGGATAGTAAGCCTGCAAAACGGCCGAACTCGCGTTCGATATCAATTGCGAACACGGGACTTGAGTCCCCACGTGGCACTTTATACAGGAATAGCCCGAGAAATCAGGCATTCACGCAAGGATCTAACCCTTTAAAATCCGTGATGGTGGAAGCTGGGGAACTAACTCCCTGTATAGGGAGAATTCAGAGATCCCGTAGTAAGAATGCATAGTTTTAGCTATTAGGGGGATCAACCTAAGACCGTTTCGTATCCTCTCTGAGGTACATAAGGAAAGGGCTTTGAAAAAAAAAATATATCTATTTTTTCCCGTGTCCCTATCTCAGTTAAAGAGCGAGTGAAAGCCTGTAAATGCAAGGATGAAGCATACAATGGACTGTTACGCGCTCAACGATATCATCATCTTAGCTACGTGTTACGAAGCAATCAGTCTATAGCCTTGATGATGCCACTGCGCAATAGTTTGTGGAATAAAGTGAGAAAAAAAAATATATATATATTTTTTTTGCTTGTTTCTATGCAAGCTTCCCTGCTGACTGACCGTTTAACACATGTCCACTTTGTTCGCTTTGCGAACAAAGAAAGGTGTGCGTAGCGCCGTTACGTTTCATATTTTGTTTTGGAGAAGGGGGCAGAGCATGCTTCTTCGCCCCTCCTCAGGCCGAGGTTCGAGGTAGCGAGCTTTATGACGGAAAACTGTCACGTATGGTTCTGAGGGCAGACATCGAGCGCTGACCCCTATCTTACATCATGATATTTTTTTCTTCCTAATAATTATTTTGATCTTTGTATTATGGATGTTGGTTCGCGCTTTATGGCATTTTCACTATAAAAGAAATCCAATTCCAGAAAGGATTGTTCATGGAACTACTATAGAGATTATTTGGACCATTTTTCCTAGTATTATTCTGATGTTTATTGCTATACCATCTTTTGCTTTATTATATTCAATGGACGAGGTAGTAGATCCAACAATTACTATCAAAGCTATTGGACATCAACGGTATTGGAGTGCGCCCTTTCACAAGAATGATGGACGTGCAACGAAATGCACCGGACTGGTTCTATGGTCTGCAAAGCTTCTGGCTTACCAAAAGAAAGATGAGCCAAAATTATTCTTCGTTTGACGTTGAAAGACTGAAAGGACTAGAGCATGCCAGAAACGGGAAGTTGAGGTTAAACCTATAGACTGAAAAGGCTCCCCCAGCTAATAGGCCTATGGTTCCATTCTTTAAGTCGCTGGAGGTACACATTCCTCTTCTCGGTGTAGGCAATATACAAGAAATAGACTGCTCAGCCTGCAATGTCCAATAACAGCGCTGAAGTATTGAATCTATCAGCACCACAGCCAGTGGTATACGACTTCGAATCTAACAGGCCCGGCCCCGTCATTTTTTGGAATAGGGGATCCCCTAACGTTGGAAACAACCACGGTAATGTCAAAACTGCCGAAAGAAGAAGAACGAGCCTCAGAGAGGCTTGCTCTTCTTCTTTGGGGACGGAGGTCCTCTAGTAGGTAACATCAAGAACAAGAACTTTACCGAAGGGGACCAGCGCTTATACTGTACCGGAGTCTCGGCCGCTCGCAAGGGACGTCGGGCAATTTCGGCGAAAACTCAAGGGTCACAGAGGATTTACTTACGGTGAAAATGTTAATATCTTAGTCTATTTGACCTGATAAAGAGTTACGTTACAAAACTGCATATCGCAAGATCAAATTAAAATTTGGGAACATTACTTCAGGAGTCGGCGAGTCCACTCTCGACGATTCAGGGCGTGACCCGTCTTATCATTATTGAGAAAATGAAGGACAGATCCTTTTAGTTCCAAGCAACCGGTAAGTTTTTTTGGAACATCAATAGGTGCTAGGAACAAGAAGTAAACGGAAAGTCTATTGCTATAAAACAATGAACAAGGACATAAGGCCCGGGGATTAATAAATAAACCATGGGTTCATTGGGTCATTTCATTCCTACAACTTGGACTATCACCCCTTTTTCGAACGTTGCACTTATTGAACAAAGGATAACTAGATTGGATTCGTTTTATGTGGTTAACTATGCAGTAAGGTCCCATACTTTTTTTTCCTATATGATCTGTGTCTTGCTTATAAAACTACTGAAATTGCGGAAGCACCTTATTACAGACATATCAACAAAAGGGCCAAAGTTTTGACCTTTCAAGGTTTCACTAAGATCATGGCTCAATAAAACAAGAAGCAGACCCCTGATAAGCCACCCGAAGATCCGCTGTAGAGAGTATATTACTTTTATCCCTGGGTGGGAAAGAACTAGACATTCTACTCTTCGAGTTTTAATGGGCGTGGAGAGCTGTTTGCGGGGAAACTTGCAAGTACAGTTTGGTGGGAGGCGTATGGGCCCTTGGGACCAAGGACTGGCCGTCGACCCAACCTTATGAGTATTCAGACTATAACAGTTCTGATGAACAGTCACTAACTTTTGATAGTTATATGATTCCGGAAGATGACTTAGAATTGGGTCAATTGCGCTTATTAGAAGTAGACAATCGAGTAGTTGTACCAGCAAAAACTCATCTACGTATGATTATAACATCTGCTGATGTACTTCATAGCTGGGCTGTACCCTCCTTAGGTGTAAAATGTGATGCTGTACCTGGTCGTTTAAATCAGACTTCCATTTTTATTAAACGAGAAGGAGTTTACTATGGTCAGTGCAGTGAACTTTGTGGAACTAATCATGCGTTTATGCGTGCGCCCGAATAAATAGGCCGACTGCTGAGCCCACTCTGGCTCAGTCGCACTTTCTCGAACAGGGCAAACCTGGGTGCGAGCTACCCAAAAAAGCTATCATAGTAATATCATGGCTAGAGCAGTAGGGAAAAGCCGGGGATCGATGGGCCTGCCCCCATTAGGGCTCCCCGGGAAAGCAGAGGATATGGTTAGGATAACGAGCTTGAAACGCGGAGCCCGTCTTAAGCTGGGCCGAACGTCCCAAGCAGGATATAGCGGCGAGCGAGTGGTTAGTAGACCAATAGTGTCAAACCCGCAGTTGATGGCATTAGCTTCTGCGGCACTCGAGAAACCACGGGGCACTCCATACAGAGCAAGTCCGAGAAATCAGACGCCCGCGCAAGGACCTAAATTCTCACTAGAAGGTAAAACCTAATTCGGACCTATGGAAGTCGGGGCTAAGCATCCCCATGGCAGTGTCGTGAGGGAGTTCAGAGGCCTCATAGTATTACAGGCCTGTTCAGGTCGTGCGAAGGGGGCCAATCCAAGATCGTACTTTTCCTTTACTAAGACAACAGGAGCTCTCCACAAGTCTATACGCTAGTTTACGCTCAAGTTAAACTGGACAGATCTTGTTCGTCTCTCGATAGCCATATGAGTAAAAATCTACAGAAGCAAACACGGCAGATACTACCGATTCACCCGAATATTGAGCGATCCTTTGTCTGGTACAAGGCTATTTGAAGAAAGCTAAAAAAAATGACACCGAGATTTGTAAGGAATACTTTGAATAAAAAAAAAACCCAGCCCATTTAGTAAATAAGCCAAGCAAAAGTCATTTATTTTTCACACCACCGGAAATACCCAAGCCAAGCGGAATCGGAAGGAGGGCAGCAGTATTGTGTAAAAAAACTGCTGGAGGTCATATTTTTTGCCTATTCTATTTGGTCGCCCGCGCGGATTTCGGCTCCACAGAGGAGGCCAAGGATATGTTCCAATTAAACGCGGGCCCACTGAGGGCTGAACGCTATAAAGGTTTTTAAGTCTAAGCAATTAGCGCTCCCGCGTAAGATTGTAGATGCGACCTGGGGCGCCAAAGTTTACCCTCGCGGGGTTATTTTGATTGTGTACCATTTGTAGATCTAATCGAGGAGATATGCATAGAGGTTAGAGACATGAGAGCTAAAATTCGCTCGGGAAAAGTTACCTATGACCAGTGTAGGTACGAAACTGCTGTGTGGACAACAAATACCACGACGCCGCCAACAGTTACTTGTTGGCTGCGGCGCAGATGAAGATACTGAGAACTCTAACTATTGTGGAGAAGGTTGCCTAAGGCCCAAGGTTAAGATCTAGGAAGGTGAGCAGTACGAGCTGAAAGGCTCCCATACTGTTCGGAGGGCAGGGGCTTTTCCTGACCCCTATCCATTGTTGTAGAAGCTGTTTCTTTGGATGATTATGTTTCTTGGGTATCAAATAAATTAGACTAAAAAGCAAACACAGGACGAATTATGAGTGTCTCTCAAAAGCATCCTTATCATTTAGTAGATCCAAGTCCATGGCCTCTTTTGGGTTCATTGGGAGCTTTGGCAAGCACCATTGGTGGTGTTATGTACATGCACTCTTTTACGGGAGGTGGAACACTTCTTAGCTTAGGCTTGGGAATGATCCTATATACTATGTTTGTATGGTGGCGCGATGTTATACGTGAATCCACTTACGAAGGACATCATACGTTTGTGGTCCAATTAGGACTTCGCTATGGTATGATTTTGTTCATTGTGTCTGAAGTCATGTTTTTTTTAGCTTTCTTTTGGGCTTTTTTTCATTCTTCTTTGGCACCTACGGTAGAAATTGGAGCTATTCGGCCCCCCAAAGGAATTGATGTGTTAAATCCTTGGGGAATTCCTTTTCTAAATACCCTTATTCTACTTTCATCTGGAGCTGCCGTGACTTGGGCTCATCATGCTATATTAGCTGGATTCAAAAAACAAGCTGTTTATGCTTTAGTAGCTACCAGGCGACCGTCAGATTACCAAGGAAACTTTTTGATTACCTCTTGTAATCATAACATTGCTGATGCTCGCAATGAGACGGATGCAACTTACCATTTAAACCAACCGGGACAATAGCATGTTGCAAAAGGAAAGGACAGGGTTGACCCACTCTAGAGAACTTTTCCGACCGTGTCTTGGAAATATAGCCGAATGGGTTATTCATGAATGTGAGGTGTTTATGAGACACTAACTCGAGCGTGTTCGGTCAGGTTATTGATCAATCAATAATATTACAGCGCAATCTTCTCCATGGCAGAATGGTAGCCTGCCTGTGGCAGAGCAGGAGGAGGTCCCAATTTCAATATGAAACAAAAACACTGGAAGCACGGCTGCTTTTCTGTTCGAACTAGCACTATTAGTTGGAAATCTTATGTGTTTTCATGTAAGTATAAGAGTACCTTGGTAGTACCGGTGAACTAGATAGCCATGATCCGGCTATCCGGGACGGAGGACTCGTAGTATCCGCCTACTCGAAAGAGAGCTGACAACAGTAAAACACTTTACTCGATCTTATTCGTTTAAGGGCAAAGCGAGAAGGAGTCTAAATCACTGTACATAAATGATTTTCATTTATGGACTTTACCTGATTGACACGGGAAATCTGACTTCATGTCTGAATAGAATTAAGCCTAAGCCTTTATAAAGATAAAGGACTACGTGCCCTATGAAGTAAAAAATCAGGTTGGAGAGCCATGTGATAGGTAACTATCTCGCACGGTTCGGAGAGCACTTTATTATGTCAGATGAGTAAACGGCAACCCAGTTGTACGGCTCTATGAAGTAACTTTTGACTCTAACATTTTGCTGGCTTTAGTCTTCACCGGGTTTCAAGGAATGGAATATGTAGAAGCACCTTTCACGATTTCCGATGGTATTTATGGTTCTACCTTTTTTTTAGCCACAGGGTTTCATGGTTTTCATGTCATTATAGGTACCATTTTCCTAATAATATGTGCTATTCGTCAATATCTAGGGCATTTTACCCAAACGCATCACTTTGGCTTTGAAGCAGCTGCTTGGTACCGGCATTTTGTCGACGTGGTTTGGTTATTCCTATTTGTATCTATTTATTGGTGGGGAGGTAATTAAAAAAAGGAGAGAAAATCTGAAACAGTTTTTTTACCAACCTAATCATACTTTATTTAAAGATACAATTTAATTTAGTCTGCTTTTTTTTTAAGAACTGGGCTTGTAATTATGGTGATATTCGTGATTAATTCTAGCGATTCTAATATGGATCCTAGTACTTTTTGGAAGGAAGGTATCCATATACCGGTGATGTCACGAGGCAAATATTTTGATAGACTCAAAAGTTATAATAACTTAATTATTACTTTAAGAGGAAGCTTGAGGTCTATAAGGGGCATTATGATGTCAATCCAGAGGGTATAAAAGGCGTCCCGACCTTGCCGCTGAAAAAAGAATATGTTTGCTATGCCCTATCACGTAATATGCAACCTGCTTTTTTTTTTCAACAGCAGTCGAATGGATAAAACCGTAGCTGCTTAAAAGCAACCGTTAGATTTGCATAGGAAAAGCGAAGAAGGTTGTTGACTAACGCCGGGCGGCACGCGCGTACTTGCCCTAGGCCGGTTTGCTTAGGTTGTTGCTCCCGCAGCGCTTTGGAGAGGCCTCGTGCTGATGGTATACCAGTAACATTTTTGTGGGAACCGAATAATAAATATAGCTCTGCGGTCTTCTTCGTCCATTATGTGGGGGTGCGCGGCTTATGTGAGAACCCGCGCACCCCCCCCCATTTTTTTGTCTGTTTGGTCTCGACCGCCTCGTTTGTAAAACGCGGCATTATGTAAAGTTTACATACATATTAAAATAGATGGGCTAGATGCACTAAACGATAAAACTACTTCATTAATTATAGGAAATGCTTATATGTATGTATTTTGGAAAGGCGCGTAGCACTTGGTTGGTTTTGCAAACAAAGAAAAAAAAATATATATATTTTTTTTTCTTTGTTTCGCTAATCAGTAGAAAAATATGCTATGCTCCACGGCCAGTTCATTTTAACGAGCTTGTTGGATCAGCCCTGAATTGAATCAAAGCTTTTTAAAGGCTTTTTAACCAGTTCTCCGATTGGACTAAGAAAAATAGAAATTAATGCATTCTTCTCGCGCAAGTATTTTGTTAATGCCTAAGGGCAAGGAGCCGTAAACCCGCGGCAAAAAAATATATATATAGCTTCGCGGGTAGGTTTCTGTTTTCTGGCCATAGCCAATTAAGGTGTCATGTTCATAATTCTTATGACATTTCACAACTTTATTTGGGGGCTATCATTCATTCAGGCTACTTTAAGCGGTTTAATTTTCAATTATCCGCTTAAAGTAGCCTGCGGTCCACAACCCATGTTTTTCTAAAGCTATTGTAAAAAAAAAATATATATATATATATTTTTTGTAGCTTTTCGTATGAAATGAGATAGAAAAAAAAGCCAACAAAATGAGACTGTATATCATTGGTATTTTAGCGAAAATACTTGGAATAATAATACCCCTTTTACTAGGAGTAGCCTTCTTAGTTCTAGCTGAACGTAAAGTAATGGCTTCTATGCAACGTAGAAAGGGTCCTAATGTAGTGGGATTGTTTGGATTGTTACAACCTTTAGCAGATGGTTTAAAATTAATGATAAAAGAACCTATTTTACCAAGTAGTGCTAATTTATTTATTTTTATAATGGCTCCAGTAATTACATTTATGTTAAGTTTGGTTGCTTGGGCTGTTATACCGCGCGCCGTGCAAGGTGTTTTCGTCATTATGGGGCATATCCTGGTGCCCGATCTCTAGTCTGCGTCAATGGAGTAAATCACCCAGAGGTAGCGTTGTCGCAATGCGCGTGGAAAAGCATCTGGGAAACCAAGTCATAGGAGACCCCTATTTCAAAGGACGACTCGGGAGATACTGTTGGGGTTGATGAGGCTGACGAATCCGAATTACGTAGCTGCTGAACGACAGCATTCACCAAGCCAGCGGATAACGACTTGGTCTCGTAATCGGTTCTTTTGGTAGGTATAACGGAGGCCGAAGACGGAAAAAAATATATATATTTTTTTTTCGGGGGCATTCTCAATAAGGGAATAATACTATGCGGACATCTTACCTCAACAAACAGGTGCAAAGAGTCGAAGACGCAATCACGGGATCGACCTACTCTCTAGTGAGAGGGTCGGCGGAGCCGCTGTAGTAAGTGGATAGGGAAATTGACTAAGCCAGGTACTGAAGGGTGGCAGTCATGATTCGATGGTAGAGGGTGTAGCCTTTTCCTTGCCACAGATGTTGTGGTGAAGGCGGCGACGCTTCAACTCTTCTGAAAAGACGGGTTGGTCATAGCAGACACTCAAATGCTGCTACGATCTCATTCAATAAGTACCTCGTGAAGCGCGTCAATATATATATATATTTTTGTTGACGTGCTTTAGTAAATCAGTGGCGGAGAGCTTTATGATGGGAAACTGTCACGTATGGTTCGGAGGGCGGGGAAATCTCCGACCCCTACTTTTGATTATGGTATGGTATTGTCAGATTTAAATGTAGGTATACTTTATCTATTTGCTATATCTTCTCTAGGCGTTTATGGTATTATTACAGCGGGCTGGTCCAGTAATTCTAAATATGCTTTTTTAGGAGCATTACGATCTGCAGCTCAAATGGTTTCTTATGAAGTTTCTATCGGTCTTATTATTATTACAGTACTAATTTGTGTAGGTTCTTGTAATTTTAGTGAGATTGTAATCGCGCAAAAGCAGATATGGTTTGGTATTCCCTTGTTTCCTGTATTTATTATGTTCTTTATTTCTTGTTTAGCAGAAACTAATCGAGCTCCTTTTGATTTACCAGAAGCAGAAGCTGAATTAGTCGCGGGCTATAATGTAGAATATTCTTCGATGGGTTTTGCTCTTTTTTTTTTAGGGGAATATGCTAATATGATCTTAATGAGGTGTGGAGCTTTGCATCTGACATTCGTTGGGCTGCGGCCCTCTGCAGGAGCCAGTGTCCTTTTAAAGGGCCTTGTGCAGTAAACCCTTCCGAGCGATCTGAAGACTAGTAGGTCCCGCGAAGCTTTCGGAGAAGGGTAGCCTGGTGTGTCAGCACAACAACGAAACGCGAACCCATCGGACGACCTATCTAAGACTAGGGAGATACCCTAATGGGTACCTCGTAATTTTTCCCCAGACCTATACGTGTACCGAATGCTCATACGGGAAAGTGCGCTCCTAGGTCTGGAACCAGGGAGGGTTGCTGCGAGAAAAAACTTCTCGTCTCATCCAGGGGTGCGGACACACCTGCGCGAATTACAGGTGACAGCTACAAGGGTGGCGGGGGAAGGAAACGATACCCCATATCCGGGGATGAATGTAAACTCATTGAACAGGGATAATCATTCTGGTTCTGGGAGATAGAACTCACCAGCAGTAGTAGACATTAGTCTGAAAGTCGAGCGTAGCGAGCCTAAGTCACTAGGGCGCAAAGCGCAGCACCTATATTATTGCGGACAATAGACTACTACTACTACTACTCGCGTCCTATTATGAGCGAATCAAGTCTAAACCAAGCAGCTTGAAACTTGACGGAAAATAAATTTTTTCCGCTCTGTGCCGGTCATCCACACTCGGGCATCCATGCGAGGCCTTCGTGATTCGGAAACCTAGGCGTAGCGTTGGTTAAAGGGGATGAGACTCCAGATTTCCAGAACGGAGCCGTATGACGCGAGAGTGTCACGTACGGTTCTTTGAGAAGGGTGTCAATATCTATTATTCTCGGGCCCACGAAGCAGCACCCTTACTCTCCTAGTCTATGTACATTGCTCTTTCTAGGAGGTTGGCTGCCCGTCCTAGATATTCCTATTTTACATGTGATTCCGGGTTCTATTTGGTTTAGTATCAAGGTTCTTTTCTTTTTGTTTGTATATATATGGGTCCGTGCAGCATTTCCACGATATCGTTATGACCAATTAATGAGGCTTGGTTGGAAAGTATTCTTACCTTTATCATTAGCTTGGGTAGTTTTTGTATCTGGTGTTCTAGTAGCCTTTGACTGGCTCCCTTAATTCATTGAACAATTTCACTGCAGTGCAACTAAAAAATATATATTTTTAATTAAAAAAAACTCCGTTAAATAGTAGCTCGAAAACCAAATGAATTGATTAGAAGAAATATAAAATAATATATTTTATTCGTTCTATTAACTCCGTAAATGCAGGCTTTGAGCGTTCTAAAACGAAAAAAAAATATATATATATATATTTTTTTTTTATCTAAGGCCTTGTAATGATGGGTAAATCCTGCCCATGATGGATTGCGTTAATCATGAAGAACACGAAGTTTCCATGATCCGCGAAAACGAGAAAGCACGAAACATTAATATGGCAAGACGACTATCGATTCTTAAACAACCTATATTTTCTACATTTAACAATCATTTGATAGATTATCCAACCCCGAGCAATATAAGTTATTGGTGGAGTTTTGGTTCGTTGGCTGGTCTTTGCTTGTTCATTCAGATAATTACAGGCGTTTTTTTAGCTATGCATTATACGCCTCATGTGGATTTAGCTTTCTTAAGCGTAGAACACATCATGAGAGATGTGAAAGGCGGCTGGTTGCTTCGTTATATGCATGCTAATGGGGCAAGTATGTTTTTTATTGTGGTTTATCTTCATATTTTTCGTGGTTTATATTATGGAAGTTATTCGAGTCCTAGGGAATTAGTTTGGTGTCTTGGAGTTGTCATTTTACTTTTAATGATTATAACAGCTTTTATAGGATACGTACTACCGTGGGGTCAATTTGGCCCCTCCTTCTACTAATAGAAGGATAAAAAAACCCCACTAAATGCGGGAAACTCTTTATTACTAAGGTACTTTTCTTCTATGGAAGGCGCGAAATGGACGATTTTTGGTGGCGATCTCTAGAATTTTAGCCTTGCTGTCTTGCGTGGGTTTAAATTCTAAGTAAAAATCCTTAGCATGTCATCATAGACAATCCGCAGGAAAACTCTTACTACACGAGAATAGGCGTCTTCGGCCTTGGAAAGAATAGCATAGAGATTTCCTCAGAGACTACACGTGGGGTGCCTAGTCTATCATGGATCTTCGGCTAGGTAAATATATAGTCCCATTTCTCTCTAAAAAATAATGTCTATTTCATTCTAATGAATGAATAAAGGCCTCCGGCCTATTGGAGTCTTATGGTCTATTTAAGCCGTATATTAAGATTTTATTTATAAGCCTTACTTAAGCAGCTTTGTAACCTTTTGCCATAACAGATCCAGGATATTTTAATAGGGTTTACTTTTAGTTTTGGCTCCGGGGGTATTTAAGTAACACCCAATTTGACGAATAATAGTAAGGCCGAAGGCCCGCCAGTATCTAAGATTTCAAATCAAAACATCGGCTCGGTTAGTTTGAATTGCTTTTTATTTTCTTTTAAGGCAGTTAAGATAGTTTCTAAGAAAATTATTGACTATTCGACTCTTAAAGCATTAGCCTATTGGCCTATGATAAAGTCAAAGAGCGCGCGGGCCTTATTCATACAAATAGTTTTACCAAAATACTGCAGAAAAAATTTCATATCAGGGCTATTTCTAGTAAAAAATACTTTAAATTGCTGCTTAATATTCTGAGTGAAATGCTGAAATGAAAAAAAACCGGTGGAGCCTGAAATCATTCATCTATAAATTCTAAAAGGGGTGTAGAAAAGACATGGTTTGGGGGAATTTAGGCAAATGAGTTTTTGGGGAGCTACAGTCATTACAAGCTTAGCTAGTGCAATACCTGTGGTAGGAGACACTATAGTAACTTGGCTTTGGGGTGGTTTCTCGGTAGATAATGCCACCTTAAATCGTTTTTTTAGTCTTCATTACTTACTTCCTTTTATAATAGCTGCCGCTGCTATTATTCATCTTGCTGCATTACATCAATATGGCTCTAATAATCCATTGGGTATCAATTCTTCTGTGGATAAAATAGCTTTCTATCCCTATATATACGTAAAAGATTTAGTATGTTGGGTAGCTTTTGCCATTTTTTTTTCTATTTTTATTTTTTATGCACCTAATGTTCTGGGGCATCCCGACAACTACATACCCGCGAATCCTATGTCAACTCCGGCTCATATAGTGCCAGAATGGTATTTCTTACCAGTTTATGCGATTCTTCGAAGTATACCTAACAAATTAGGGGGTGTAGCTGCCATAGGACTAGTTTTTGTGTCATTATTCGCTTTACCGTTCATTAACACATCGTATGTACGTAGTTCAAGTTTTCGACCAATTCACCAAAAATTATTTTGGTTGCTTTTGGCAGATTGCTTACTTTTAGGCTGGATTGGATGTCAACCTGTGGAAGCACCATATGTTACTATTGGACAAATTGCTTCAGTTGGTTTTTTCTTCTATTTTGCTATTACGCCCATTCTCGGCGAATTAGAAGCTAGATTAATCCAAAATTCTAATGTTTGCGAGGACTTAAGTCCTCGCAAGCTTTCCCACATTTTTAAGAATTCAATTTATGTTGTGAAATGAAAAGCCATCAATTTATTAACCGTCTTATTACTAAATATCCGTATCCGGTTTTTACTTATTATTTTTTCATTAATTAGTGGTGTGTTTTCAATTGCCCCACTTTTCAAATCCATCATTGCACTTTGTGAAGATTAAAAAAAAATTATAGAGGATTTGGACAAGTATCCTTGCCGGGATTGCTCTAGCAATTACAGCGGATATTCCTGGATTAAAATAGGTCAATAATTCTGGACAGAAACTTCGTTTGATCCAGAATTATTGACCTAGGAGACTCCGCCGAAGTTTATCTGGCTATAGTTTACAAGAGATTTTGACCAACAGATTAAAATAGAAAATAAAAGGAGAGGTTTTGCGCTGTGGTATCTTTGTACTAAATTTATTGGAGCTTACGCCCTGACTAAATAAGTTGTAGTAGAAGAGGTTATTATGGCCCAGGCGTGCCGCCGTCTTCTCTGTTCCATCAATTTTGTTTCGTCTATCTCTTTATGAATCTGCTGATATTTTGCTGATTCCACATCAGATCCAGCTACGGCGCAAAAAACGTCTATGCCTAGAACGTATCAATTAGCTACTTTTATGCGCAGATTTATTATACTGGGAATTTTTCTAGCGGGCATATCTAATAGTTTTTTTGGTTTCGCTGGTCTTATTATAGCAAGCGCGTAATCATCCGAACAGTTGTCGTCTACTGTTTCCATTAAATTTGATGATTTACCACATTGCAAAATTTAATTGACTTCGTTAAGTCTTCCCTAAAAATTATCATTATATATTATGGTGTTGGCATGGCAGCGGCTATCAAAAAAGTTGTTTCTGGTATTAGAACCCCAGTCATCGGGGCTTTTGTAGCTTCTACAGCAATGACGGCCTATAGCAAAATAAAGTAAGTCATAGAGGCGTCTCGAAGCTTAATAAGTACAGCAATGCCCGGGCGACCGGCCTGCCCAATATCGTGCCCACATATATGCGCGGAAATAATATGATATGAGCTGTTGTGTACCGCCCAGCGAAGAAGCTTATCCCGGCCGAGTAACCGCTCCTGTAGACAGCTAGGATGAGTTAGCAATAGCACGGCGCGCCTCCGGCTTTACTTGATAACAAATCGGTTAGAGCTTTACACGTATAGCGCCTTCGGCCCTTGGCGAGTTCACGGAATATATACTGTTTTTTCAGCTTATTTCAGTTTTTCGTATATTTCTATTTTACTTAATTGACGGTTTAGAAGAGATGCCATGAAAAAGTTTCATAGCATAGTCTCAAGATACAATATAACACGTAGAAGAAAAGAAATAAATTACTCTATTCGTTTCTAGGATCTTTTCTACTGTACATTTATTGGCTGGTTGTTCACTTCGATTTTTTTTTGTTTTATCGCAGGCAAATAAATAATCTACTGCGGCTCTATGAAAAACCATTTATAAAAAAATATATATTTTTTTTTGCTTCATGTTTTACGGATTTATCAAGTTTACCAAGTTTACAAGCTCGAATCGGTTGAATTCGTAGCAGAGCACTCTGTAACATTTTAACATTTGCACTAGAGACTAAATGCTACATAACGTATTCACTGTGGGGCTCCCAGCCCCAAATTTGCAGCTTTATATTCAGCCAATAATTTTCTCTGGCTACGCCCCTGCCCGCGCAAGTTAAAGGATGAAATACTTTTTAATGTAAGCTATACAAAGAATCTAAGTTTGGGCCTGAAACTTTCGTGAGCGAGTCCTTGGCTAATTAAGTCATTGAAAAGGCCGAAGATCTAAATGGCTGCAGTGGGTAAAGGCTTGAGACACGCAACAGCCCTTCGGCCTTTGTAAATTCTGTCAGATCACATCAATAAAGTAAAATGTCTAAGATCAGCAAAGCTCCCAGCTTTTAGACAGCGCCTTCGGCCCTTCGTAATACTAAAATATGCTTCGCCCTTTAACTCATGTTCTAATGTGTTTACTTCCTAGAAAAAAAGAGACGATTTGTGGATAACCAATCGTTTTTCAAATCTCTGATAGCTACTTTACCAAAATGGATACATCAATTTCAAAAATCAAAACATGAAAATATATTATATACCAATCCTGATTACCTATTTCAATTATTATGGTTTTTGAAATATCATACCAATACACGTTTTCAAGTCTTGATTGATATTTGTGGAGTTGATTATCCTTCTCGAAAACAAAGATTTGAAGTAGTTTATAATTTACTAAGGGCGACCGCGAAGTAACCGAATAAAGTGCTCATTCGTACCAAAAAACGAATGAGACGTTGTAGAAGTCTGCAACGAAACGGGCACGACTTATTTGACGGATATACCGCTAGAGACACCCAACGGAACGAACTTCCAATGGGGAACATAGCCTGTCGTGAAAGGGGATCACAGGGAATAGCCAACCCATAGGCGATACCCGACCGTGTCTTCGAAACGCAGTTGAACGGGGGAAAAAATTTATTTCTTTTTTTTCATTCGTGAACGTGAGGTGTAGGTGGGATATTAGCCCGGGCGCATTAGGCAAGACTCAAATAAAGTATCACAGCGTCTTCTTCGTACGACGGAGCTTAGTGACGATCGTACCAGGACAACCAAGGAACCAAGATCCCCAAAAGTCTTTTTTTTTTTCGCTATGCTCATGAAAATTGAAGTAAAGGGCGAAGCTTCAAAGGCACAGCACTTGAGGGTATCTAAAACACCTGAAGCGCACTGCGCGAAGATGCCCAAGAGCATCCAATTACGAGCATTCGGTGGAACCGGTGAACCGTGCATTTTTCTAGATAGAGATGCGTGGGGCAGAGGGCTCGTAGTACCTGCCTACTCGCTTCAAAACGGACCCTGCAAAAGGAAAGCGCTGTCATAGTATGACGGAGGGGAAGGAGCCTAAATCGACGTACCCCCTCCTAGCCGGGGGGTACGTTGCGTACTCAAGCAGCATGAAGAGATCGGGATTGAGCTTGGAGGAGACTAAGCAGTTAAAAAAAATATATATTTTTTTGCTGCTTCGACATATTCTGATTGTCTGCATTTTTTTTGGAAACATTGTCATAAAAAGCAGTTCCAGACAGAAAACCTTTTTCGGCTCATAATAAAAGGTATCAATTTGTGGATTACCGCCCAAAAAAAGCTTTCACCTAATCCAGGTTTGAAGAATGGTGCTTATAGGAAAACTACTATATGCGGCACTTTGAGCAAAGTATCATAAACACTGGAGGACTAAGTAATCCACTTCCAATTTCGTTTTGAAGCAAAAAACGCTAAAAGCGTGCAGCAAATAATTTATTTTTTTTATGTAGCTTTCCTCAGCCACACTGCGATACATAGAGCCAAAATTAAAACAGTAGGAAACCTCGGTCTAAGCCATCCGCAAGCGTGCATTCACAGATGATTTTACTATTGGAGTAATTGGTCCGCGAGCTCTGGCAGAAAAGATACTTGATTTGGTTACATGAGTTATTGAAGTGCGGCTTTAGCTTAGACTTAACCCGGGTAGGAACCTAATAACCTGAACCAAAATTAATAAAATTTATTTCCTTGGATATCTTATTAGTCGCAATTCAGAATATACCTACAAGTTTTGACAACAATACGGCGGCAATTAGATAATATATAGAATCCATAAATCTGGTGGGCTTAGCTTACTTGTCAATATGTGTAAAATGATAAACCGTCTGGCGGTTTTATGATAAATTAAGTAACCCGAAACCCTGTTTTGCTTACTCTTAGTATCCTTAAAGCTATTCGGTAGTGCGCGTTAACCTCCACTCTACCTTGCCCTGCCAATTATTAGCATTTGGCAAAATCTACAAACCCATGTATAAGGCACCGCGCTTAAGCTACATACTACATATCTCATTGGCTAAAACATATGCGAATTAGGTACCGCGGCTAAAAGAGGCAAAGCCCGCTCGAATTGCATAACTCATTTGCTCACAAAAGTTATCACGATGAGCAATACGAGGGCGCAGCACCTCCGGGAGTCATATATGCTGCTAGTTTTTGCTATAATGCAAGGCCACGGGTGCTCCATGTATGTAGAAAATAAATTATTTCGCCGGGAAAGCCCACGCTTAAAGCCATATGATTACGAACAACCTTAGCTGAACTTGAGTTGGAGAGCCGTGTGATAGGTAACTATCTCGCACGGTTCGGAGAGCACTTTATTATATCGAGAGAGTGCTTAGGGAAACTGCGGCTCTGCGATGGAATTCTTGACTCTATGTATTCAATATAACTCACGCATTCGTGTACAAACCAGTGTGGACGAAATAACTCCAATTTGTTCAGCAGTCAGTATATTTCCGTCAGCCGGCTGGTGGGAGCGAGAAGTTTGGGATATGTTTGGTGTTTATTTTTCTAATCATCCTGATTTACGCCGTATATTAACAGATTATGGTTTTGAGGGTCATCCATTACGGAAAGACTTTCCTTTAAGTGGATATGTGGAAGTACGTTATGATGATTCAGAGAAACGTGTGGTTTCTGAACCTATTGAGATGACTCAAGAATTCCGCTATTTTGATTTTGCTAGTCCTTGGGAACAAAATTCGCGTAGTGACAAATCAAGTAAAAAGTAAAGAATTTTTGCTTACAGCCATCTGGATAATATTCAATTTCGTAGTAATTGCATGCTCGGCTCAGTTCTATGGCATGCTGAATAATCCGCTTTGCCTGTTCGAACCAAACTCGGTCTTTCCGATCTGAAACAGCGGGAGTGTTGACCTTTTGTGAAAACGCCGCGCTCGGGTGATGGGAATTCAAAAGAATAAAGTGGGCCTCCGCTACTTCATTGGCTCAACAGAAAAAAGAAAGGTGGAAAGAAAAAACTAAAAAAAAATATATACAAATGCCCCAAAATTTTTTCTCTATTTTGCCTTTTATCTTCCTCTTACGCTTTATTAGCTTGAAAGAACTTGGCCAATGAATGCCCCCCCCCTTCGCGTCTTAATCTATCATTTAAGATGATAAATTGGACACAATCTGAAGGTTCAGATTGTGGAATTATTTAATTTATTGGTAGAAGGTTTTATTAATTTATGAACAAATTAACTGGAAATAAGTTGGCTGGAGCAGAACTATCTACATTATTAGAACAAAGAATTACCAATTATTACACCAAATTGCAAGTGGATGAGATCGGTCGAGTGGTATCAGTTGGAGATGGAATTGCACGTGTTTATGGATTAAACAAGATTCAAGCTGGAGAAATGGTTGAATTTGCCAGCGGTGTGAAAGGAATGGCTTTGAATCTAGAAAATGAGAATGTAGGAATTGTTATATTTGGTAGTGATACTGCCATTAAAGAAGGAGACATTGTCAAGCGCACTGGATCTATCGTGGATGTTCCTGTAGGAAAGGCCTTGTTAGGTCGTGTGGTTGATGCCTTAGGAGTACCTATTGATGGAAAAGGTGCTTTAAGCGCTGCAGAACGAAGGCGTGTAGAAGTTAAAGCTCCCGGGATTATTGCACGTAAATCTGTGCACGAACCCATGCAAACAGGATTAAAAGCAGTAGATAGCCTGGTTCCTATAGGTCGTGGTCAACGAGAACTTATAATAGGAGACAGACAAACCGGAAAAACTGCTATCGCTATTGATACCATATTGAACCAGAAGCAAATCAACACACAGGGCACCTCCGATAGTGAAAAATTGTATTGTGTGTATGTAGCGATTGGACAGAAACGTTCAACTGTGGCACAATTAGTTAAGATTCTTTCAGAAGCCGGTGCTTTAGAATATTGCATTATTGTAGCAGCTACTGCTTCGGATCCTGCTCCTCTGCAATTCTTGGCACCATATTCAGGTTGCGCTATGGGAGAATATTTTCGAGATAATGGAATGCACGCATTAATAATTTATGATGACCTTTCAAAGCAATCAGTGGCATATCGACAAATGTCATTATTATTACGTCGACCACCAGGTCGTGAGGCGTTCCCAGGAGATGTTTTCTATCTACATTCTCGTTTATTAGAAAGAGCCGCTAAAATGTCAGACCAGACTGGTGCAGGTAGCTTGACTGCATTACCTGTAATTGAAACACAAGCTGGAGATGTATCTGCTTATATTCCTACTAATGTTATTTCCATTACAGATGGACAAATCTTTTTGGAAACAGAACTTTTTTATCGTGGAATTCGACCTGCTATTAACGTAGGATTATCTGTAAGTCGTGTGAGCGGGGTGAGATCTACATGGGATCGCTGGAGTTGGAAAGCTCTGCGTAGGATCCCTCAGCGCGTAATCTGCCTTATCCGATCATAACTGGGTCGAAAGCCGGTAAGTCAGAAACTAACTATCGGAAGTTCAGGAAAACAAACCTCGATGATGGTCGCCTTACTCTCAAAGGGAAGACACCCAGGATTCTACCTGCGTGAACTTGGGATATGTGCCGTCTGCAGCATGAGTACTTCTACTACACGAGAAGGAAAAGGGGAACCCTGCGTCGGAAAATACACAAACTCCACGGCGATGAACGGGTCAACCAAGGCTCTACAAATCGTTAAATACCTAGAGGGAACTTCCGATGGGAATCCGGGCCTATTCACGAGGAAAGGCCGCGATTCGTACGGTCCCGGTGGAACCACCACAAAAACTTACGAGGGGGAAACCTCGTTGGTTCGGCGATGGATAGAACTGAGAATCAGGAAAGTCCTGCTTCTCCTGCCGGGTTGGGGCTGCAGCCGATCGAATTCGGGAACTGAAACCTAACGCCAACGGAAAATATCGGAAAATCATCGACATAATAACTGACCCACATGTGCTCATAGCAGCGTACCAACGCATTAAATTTAAACTCATAAAAAAGAAGGGAATGACGAATGGGAGATTTTCCAGAAAGGAAATCTACCTCTTATCCGCGTTAATCGGAGATGGTTCGAGCACATCGTAGAACAACTGCGCGCGGGGAAATACCCCGCGAAACAAGTAAACATCCCAAAATAAGCAAAACCCGAGGAGACAAGACCGCTTACGATGATCAGCGCTAAAGACCAGATAGCCATCAAGGCGGCCTTTAAGCTCACGTCATAAGACTTAAGCAAAGGCTATAAGACTGCTAGGGAAGGGAGTGATGCTGCACAGTTCCGGGATAATGAACTAGCGTTCAATAGGAGGCAAATCCTTTTGCGTGCTTAACATTTTTAAAAAAGTACACACGGGCAAAGTATTGATGATTTTATTGTCCTCGTCTACAAGTGACGGGTTTCAGGAGAAGGGAGCCGTGTGATAGGCAACTATCGCGCGCGGTTCTTTGAGAGGGAGCCGGGTTCTATATCCTGTGCTAGCGCCTAGAGATGGGCGCGAACCCTACTCTCGAGGTTCTGCGGCTCAGTTGAAAGCTATGAAACAGATATGTGGTAGCTTAAAACTAGAATTAGCGCAATATCGTGAAGTAGCCGCTTTTGCTCAATTCGGTTCAGACCTTGATGCTGCTACTCAGTATTTATTAAATCGTGGGGCTAGGCTAACAGAGGTTCTTAAACAACCACAATATAGCCCAATTCCTATTGAAAAACAAATAGTGGTTATTTATGCAGCTGTCAAAGGTTATTTAGATCAAATTCCTATTTCGAGCATTAATCAATATGAACATGAGCTTTTGAAGTCTATAGACCCAGATATACTTTCTGCTATCGTACAACAAAAAAACATTACTGAGCAAATTAACAGTCAACTGGCTGTCTTTTGTCAAAAATTTACACAGAGCTTCTTAGCAACTCATTCAGTTTAAAAAAATTCAACTAAAAAAAAATTTTCAGGCCGCTGGTTTTGTTTCCGTGCTTCCGGGTGGAGGGTGAAAGCGGCCAGGGCGCAGCCAATTTTTTTTTTTTTCGCCCTCTGGCTACGCCCCTAGTAAGGCTTCGTCATACGAGCGGAGCTCAAACCCCTCCATCCCCACATTAACAACATGTAGATTTGGAGAAAACAGGAACGCAACAAAACATTAACAAAATCGGGCCAGGAACGCTTATTTGTAGAATGTACTATTTGTAGGTTCTGTAGGTTTTTACTGCGTAGACGATATTATTAGATATTATTTACGTATGGCGTAGCCGGCAAAGATAACTGGGTGACCCAGATTAACTATGGCCTTCGCCTCTAATGCATCTGGCCCTAATCTATTAATCTCGCGCTTAGATAGATTAATGCATCAGTCTGGCGCTTTTCACTTTCTGGCGCTTAGAGGCTGCAAGTGATGAATGTGTGGGCTGCAAATTATGCATGTGTGAGCGTTAACAAAAACAATATATATTACATGGCTCCAGTCGTCTCAAGTCTATTGCTCCGCAACAATTTTTAAAATGAATCAATCATCGAAAATGATTGATAGCTACCTGCACCAAATTATGGCTGGTGTAATCAGGAGAAAAGGGATTCGAACCCTTAACCTGTGGTTTTGGAGACCATTGTTCTACCATTGGAACTATTCTCCTAAAAAAAAGTGGTTCTTGGTTTATGGAATTTGCACCTATTTGTGTCTATTTAGTAATAAGTTTGCTATTTTCTTTGATCTTAATCGGCGTTTCCTTTCTATTTGCTTCTTCTTCTAATTTGGCTTATCCAGAGAAATTGTCAGCTTACGAATGCGGTTTTGATCCTTTTGATGATGCCAGAAGTCGTTTTGATATACGATTTTATCTCGTTTCTATTTTATTTATTATATTTGATTTGGAAGTCACCTTTTTATTTCCTTGGGCAGTTTCTCTTAACAAGATTGGTTTGTTCGGATTTTGGTCTATGATAGTATTTTTATTGATTTTGACGATTGGATTTTTATACGAATGGAAAAAGGGCGCTTTAGATTGGGAGTAACCCGGCAATTTCTGAGCTTGCAAAACGATAAAAGCAAAAAAAATCTTTTTTGCTTTTATCGTTTTGCAAGCTTTTAGTATTCCTTCCATCGCTGCGTAAACGAAATGGGATAAACCTCGATAAGTAGGCATAATAAGTCGTTTATTAACTTTATTGAGCTCTCGGAGCCTTTTGTTGGCTACGCCAACAAAGTGCAGCCCGCGGCAAGAGAGCCCCGTAAGGCCGCACTGGCTCTCTGATGAAATTGACTGAGAGGATCCTGCGACGTCAAACGAATCGAGCAGGGCGCTGCCAAATTAGTTTGTTTTCGTGCGTTTGATTTTTTTTGTTTTGCTTGGCAGTTTACTATTTTTACCCTATTGGGTGGAAAATAGTAAAGCGTTTCGCGGAACAATGATTGTTTGTTCCCGTACAGTGAATGCTTAAAAATAATAGAATAGATCTTTTTGCGATGGGGGAAGCCCAAAAAAGCGGCTGGGAGGGTTCGCACAGCGAATGAAAGGTGAAGGTAGCTTTGCGAGGCTACTTTTTCCTCTTGCCAAAGAGCTTCTGAATAATATGCTTCGCTTCCCCCGCGCTCTTTTCAACAAAATGAAAAAAAGAGACATTATATATTAATTACATAGTATACTCAATTATATACAATCAATAAAGGCCAATAAAGGCCGCAGGGCGCATCAACAAGACCTACCTTTTTTGATGTTTTGTGCTATATAATAAAAGAAAAAAGTGCTAATACATATTTTTATTCTTATTTGAAAAAAAAGAAATATTTTTTTGCTATGCTTTTTATCTTTAAGCCTTACGTTCCTACTTTCGGGTCCGACCTTTTTTTTATCCGTATTACTTTATTAACTATAGGTTGGAGGAACCACTGTGGTGGCGTAGCTGTGAAAGATCAATTTAGGTGATGTGCAATAAAATAAAGCGTCAAGCAATTGATAAAAAGTGAACACCTTTAATAAAAAATCAACTAATCATGATGTGTTTTTTTCTAATTGATTATTTAGCACATTAGGGTAATTAGCTCAGTTGGTAGAGTGCCTCGTTTACACCGAGAGAGTCAGCGGTTCAAGTCCGTTATTACTCAAGGGTTTTCATTATCCATGATTATAAATTGAATCTAGCGTATGAATAAATTTACTAATTTGATTGATAATGTTAGAACCGCGATAATAAAAAAAAGGGAAAAAAACAAGCCCGCTTTATTCGCACGGCGAATGAGAGCTTATTGTTTTCAAAAAAGAATAACACAGTTGAAGGAAACATAAGAAAGTGGCAAACCAAAGCAAAAAAGCGGTAATATATATTATTGCTTTTTTGCTTTGCTTATTGTTGGGCCAACTAAAGCAGAAAACGCCATGCATTTTCTTAGTTTATGGTACAATCTGAACTATAAGATGGTCATGAGAAAAAATATATATATATATTTTGTTTTACTGTGGACATTTAAAAGGTGCCCTGGTTCCATACGGCCCCACTAGCATAGCGAGTAGAGGCCGAAGCGCTTCGGACTTATTGGCCATTACTGCGTAATCGTCCCAACGCATGCAAGGCCACAGCTCAGTTAACCGCGAAGAAGTGCCTTTCAGTGCAAAGCATAGAGCCGCGCAGCCATTAGACTTGTGGCTTCGCTTGAACGATACTTTTGTTTTCACTTTCGGATTTCTATTGACGCACGTAGCCAGTAGAATGGAAAGATCCCGATGAATCATCTACGATGATTCATTATGTTTGGGAAAATAGCTTAGTTGGTTAGAGTGCTGGTCTGTCACGCCAGAAGTCGCGGGTTCAAATCCCGTTTTTCCCGGTAATTTTTCGATTTAAAAATGAATTATTATCAAATCAGTTTAGAAAGAGAGATATATATCTCTCTTTCTAAACTGGTAACTGAATCAGTTAAAATTTTTTTTTTTATCGAAGTATGGCTGAAAAAGCATACGATGCAATATGATTCAATTTTACAGGGCGTAGCCCCTATCCTACCCGCGTTCAAAAGTAATCCCGAGGTGTTAAACTTTAAGGACAATGTAATGATGGTTGGGATTACATACTAAGCTAATGCTAGGGTAAAGAAATTAAAAAAAAAATTATGCTATGCGGATGAATAGTGCAAAGAACTAATAGAAAGACCTTGTCAAAAAGAATAACACAGTTGGCGGAACCTATGATATTCTATATAGAACATAGGTTAAGGATCGCAATAGTTAGCGCCCCGAGCGGGAAGCCAGTGATGTTATATCTCTTATGATGAGATATAAAGATTTACTGCGCCTTCTTTGCTCTGCCCTTGTGGTATTCAATATAGCAGTTCCCGGGGACGGACAAATAATGATAATGAGATTTTCATCCTGGCAAAGCAGATAAGCATAAGCTTATAAAAGTGTCGAACAGACTGCAGGGCCGAAGGCTTCTTACACTTAACTTCCCGCAATAGTGTCATACATAGGACATCTTCTAGTAGCCAATGAGTGCCCCCATTACTTCTGCAGGTTAACATGGTTAATAGGTTGCGTAAGTCGTATGTGGGCGCAAAGCGCAGCACATGTGGTTCTGCCCGGCGGAAAAAGCATGAGAGGGCCCGCCCAATCCTGACAAATACAACAATACTGTATCATGGGTTCAAATCCCATTTTCTTTGTAGGGGACGTAGTTCAATTGGTAGAGCGCATGTTTTGCAAGCATGAAGCTGTCGGTTCAACTCCGATCGTCTCCAAATAAACAAGTGATATATTATGAAAAAGCAGTATAAGTGCTTGAATGAATTACGCTTTATAATAGCTGCAGGAGATCTCGTTATGCTTGGCACTTTAAGTTGGCTTTGGAAAAAAGAATCTGAAGACCAAACTGAATAATTTGTAATAAAACGTGTTAAAGGTAAAGATGGAGGACACTACGCGTTCTCCTAATGCTGGCAAGATAAATATTTGGCTGCGCTCTATCCTCGAGTAGAGAATTGGCGCCCTAATGCATGCCGCGCGCAGCAGTGCCCTCGCATTTCTTTTTCTTGTGTCCTGCTTGGCAAAGCTACTTTTCTGTTTCACGCTATTTTTCTTTAATAATACAAACAGTGGCTATATATTGGCCTGCGTAGCTCAGATGGTAGAGCATTCCCATGGTAAGGGAAAGGTCTCCGGTTCAAGTCCGGTTGTAGGCTCTGTGAAAAAAAAAATGATTAAATATGGCTAAAACCAAACAAATCAAAAATTTTACTTTGAATTTTGGACCTCAACATCCTGCTGCTCATGGTGTTTTACGATTAGTATTAGAAATGAATGGAGAAGTTGTAGAACGCGCGGAACCGCATATTGGATTACTTCAGTGCGGCATGAAGCCGCTGACGCCGAGTCGGCATATCCTATGCCGCTAGCTATGTCCTGCTTGTTCCCCACCACGGGTGGCGCGTGGAGGCAACTTCCGCGTCATAAGCACCGGGCAAAAGGCGTTTTGTCGGGCAACTCAAGTGAGGCAAATCGCTCAGGGGAAAGGAGGGAGAAGGTCGTGAAGGTGGCCTCGTTATCCACACTAGAGGTCTCGACAGAGATGAGTAGGGGGACGCCGAGTCCCCCACTGCGGTTGACTTACAAGCCGACCACCGGGCTTTCTTGGAAACAAGAACGCGTCGGCGGGTCCTGGAGTACCCGTCAAGGGCGCACGCGTATTCCCGCGGGGTGATTATCACGACCAGCCCCTCTGCATCTCGGCACAGCGGAACGTGTAACCGGCCTGGGGTCCCATTTCAACCGCCAATTTATTGTTCTTACAATGGGTAGGCTAACCACAAGGTACAAACCAAAACCTTAGGTCGGGTAGGACGGCACTACTGGCAAATACTATCTAGCGAAGACACGAGTCGTAAGGGATAAGGCTTACGTCAAAAGCATACGGGAAAATTCTAGCAACGAAGAAACCGGGGGAAGGAACCGGTAGAGCTGCCAGAGCATAACCGAAAGGTCAAGCCAGGGAGGCCGGGTCATTTAACGGAAATGGAAAGGTTCAAATCAAAGCTGAAGGAGGAAGTGAAAATGGGTAGCTTGTAGGACCCCACAGCGCTGCTTAAACTTCATGGAATTCCATGAACTGGAAAAAAAGCAGTCTCAAATTTGCGCATGCACATTTCCAAGCTACCAAGCCGGCTGCAGAGCATAGCATATATATATATTTTTTTTTTGCAGGCTTCAGGCTTTTTTTCTCGAATCTTGGGACACCTGTAATAAATGGCACGAGCCGTATGCGAGGAGACTTGCACGTACGGTTCTTAGGGGGGTTCCGGCCGAAAGATCGGCGCCTACCCGACTAGAGGCACAGAAAAATTAATCGAGTATAAAACTTATCTTCAAGCTTTACCTTATTTTGATCGTTTAGAGGGCGACCGCGAAGTCACCGAATGAACTCCTCCAGAATGGAGGTGCTGCAGAAACCCGCAGCAAAACAGATACGACTAATCAACATATAGAATATGGCGACGACAACAGCATGTCGTAAAAGGAGATAACTGGGAATGGCCAACCCTTGGCTGTATCTTCAACTGCATCCTTGAGTGGCAGTTAAATGGAAAGTATCATGAATGAGAGATGCCAGCGGAATGATCACCTGGGCGCGCTGGGCTAGAAGGAAAATAAGCTTCCCTTAGCAAGATAACAAAGTAAGGCAAAATATTTTTTTTTGTTGCCTTTAAGTCTTTTGAGTGCAGCCTCCCCCTACGACGTCTTTCCTTGTGTGTCAAAAATCTAAAGCGAGTACACCGGAGATAGAAACAGAAACTAGGATTCAATATGAATATAGCAAAGCATCTGAAGCATAACTACACACTCATACGATCTTATAAAGAGATAGGAGCATTCGGTGGAACCGGTGAACCGTGCATTTTTCTAGATAGAGATGCGTGGGACAGAGGGCTCGTAGTACCTGCCTAACCTTTGCTTCGAGAACCATGTAAACGAAGAAAGGAAGTGCTGCTGTAAAGCAAAAGGAAAGGGGCCTAAGTCGGCGGACTGACGCCGCGCACTTGAGCAGTTCGGAGAAGACCAGCCTACTCCATATTCTTTGTAAATTAAGCCAGAATGCGCGACTTCCAAAAAACGAAGGAAGTCCGTGAATATTTGGTTCGTTCGCTAGCGCATAAACCAGGCAGACGCTTTATTCAAACCAAAGCTTTATCATCCAAAAGCGAAAATACTTCTGAAGTCGAAAACTCAACCATTATGACGCTGCGCTCCTGGCCTGCTTATTTAAAACCTAAGGGTAACTCAAGTTAGAGAGCCGTGTGATGGGTGACCATCTCACACGGTTCGGGGAGCACTTTATTATGTGATGCGAGTGAATGTATACAGCATAGCCGGTATCAATGAAATTTTGACTCTATTTATGTTTCTATGATGGCCCAAGAACATGCTTATTCTTTAGCTGTAGAGAAACTTTGTAATTGTGAGGTACCATTACGAGCTCAGTATATACGAGTGTTATTTTGTGAAATAACTCGAATTTTAAATCATTTACTTGCTTTAACTACTCATGCTATGGATGTGGGAGCATTAACTCCGTTCCTGTGGGCCTTTGAAGAGCGAGAAAAACTTTTAGAATTCTATGAAAGAGTTTCAGGAGCCAGGATGCATGCCAGTTACATACGACCAGGCGGAGTTGCACAAGACATGCCTTTGGGCTTAAGTGAAGATATTTTTCTATTTACACAACAATTTGCTTCTCGTATTGACGAAATAGAAGAAATGTTGACCAACAATCGTATCTGGAAACAACGATTAGTTGATATTGGTACTGTCACTGCACAGCAAGCTTTGGATTGGGGATTCAGTGGTGTAATGTTAAGAGGCTCAGGAGTATGCTGGGATTTGCGAAAATCAGCACCTTACGATGTTTATAACCAATTGATTTTTGATGTACCCGTAGGTACCAGAGGAGATTGTTATGACCGTTATTGTATTCGTATTGAAGAGATGCGACAAAGTATTCGAATCATTATGCAATGTCTTAATCAAATGCCTAGTGGCATGATTAAAGCGGATGATCGTAAGCTATGTCCTCCCTCACGATCTCAAATGAAACAATCCATGGAATCTTTAATTCACCATTTTAAACTTTATACAGAAGGTTTTTCTGTACCGGCTTCTTCTACCTATACCGCAGTAGAAGCACCTAAAGGAGAATTTGGTGTGTTTTTAGTCAGTAATGGAACCAATCGTCCTTATCGTTGTAAAATAAGAGCCCCTGGTTTTGCTCACTTACAAGGGCTCGATTTTATGTCCAAACATCACATGCTATCAGATGTTGTTACCATAATTGGTACTCAAGATATTGTTTTTGGAGAGGTAGATAGATAGAACTACTAACAGGTAGGACCCTAGCTTTATCGAGTCAGAAAATATTTTTTCCGCCAAACTCAGAACGTTGCTGAATCATCTATGATGACTCATCAACATAGCTTGCGGAGAAGTATATACATAGCGAATTGCTACGAAATGCACTATTTTTTTTAAGGCTTTTCCTCTCCGGAGCTATGCACTTTTTTGTTCGTTTTGCGAACAAAGGGCGCAGAGGGTGCCTTGGCGCTTTTTTCCTTCATGCTTTTTCGGTAAGTAGAGAAAATAAGCTTGCAGAGGTCACAGAGCGCAGTAAAAAAAAAATATATATATATTTCATTCTGCTGTCTGCTTTATCCTTGGCATAGCAAATGACAGGGCCGGGTGGAACGATGAAAGCGCCCGCGGCCCATCAGGATTATGTAGGAATGCCATAAAAAAATCACTAATTTAATTATGTAACGACTAAGTAAAATGCATCATTATTAAATCTTTTGAGAATGCAAGCCTAGGGCACCTGCTTGCCACACACAAAATTGAATCGCTTAAAAAAAAGATCTTATATACAAAAAACAATCTAAAATAAGAATACATAGAAAAAAGCTAAAAAAAAGCGCGAGAAGGGCGCAGCAACTCTATGATTTACTCGCAGTTCAATCCATCTTATTATAAGATGATAGCAAACCTTGCTGCAGGCGATCAATCATCGTAGATGAGACATTGATACAAATAAAAAAGGCAAATACACCATGACACTAAAACAATTAACTTTTCGTTTAAAAAAAAAGTCTGCTGGCAGAAATTCATCAGGGCGTATTACCGTTTTTCATCGAGGAGGGGGATCAAAGCGATTGCATCGAAAAATTGATTTTCAACGGAGCACTTCGTCTATTGGCCTTGTACAAAGAATCGACTATGATCCTAATCGTTCTTCTTGGATTGCTTTAATACGATGGCTTGAAGCAATGGAACAACCAGAGGCAGCCAATAGTCAAACAGAAGAAAACGCTTGGCGTTTTTTCGGTCGAAGAGAAAAAAATCTTTTTTTTTTCGGCCTCTTATTTTCGTTTTCTTCTCTGTCCAAGAAAGCCCAGAGAAGAAATTACGTTTTTTTCTCCGCCCTTTTTTCCTTAAAGGCAAAGAGAGAGGCTGCAATTTTAGGCCCTTTCGGTAGCTTTCTTGATTTACCTAGGATAGCTTTAGCCGGGGCAAAGCCCCCTTTCTTTGCTTCGCGAATGAAAGACTCCGGAGAACATAATACGTTTTTCAGAAGTAAAGGCGGAAGGTGGAAAACGCATAGCGGGGTGCAAAGAATCGAACGCAACAAAGCGCTTTCTTGGAGAACCAATATATTTTTTTCTTTTAAACCTAAGCATAGCGAAGAAGAACCGATGGTTGAAGCGGGCAAAGTAGATCGTGCACCTTTCACTTATATATTAGCTAGTGATCAGTTAGAAGCTGGCAAGACGGTAATGAATTGTAATTGGTCTAAACCTTCGACTTCATTCGACCAACATAAATCTTCGCATAATTTGCTAGCCCATAAGGACCTTCAGTTCCAAAACCATTTTGTTCACACAACAAATGAAGGCCAAAGGTCCCTTAGGGTGGAAGAGCCCGCGCGGCATAGTCAGGCTGCTTCTTGGCTACGCCCCCCCGGGGGCGTAGCTTCAAGCGAAAATAAAAACATACATGATTCATATTATCAAATGGTAGGAAATTGCGTATCATTGGCTAATATACCTATAGGCACATGGATACATAATATTGAATGGAATCCAGGGCAAGGCGCAAAGTTGATTCGAGCTGCAGGGACCTTTGCTCAAATAATTAAGAAATTCGAAAATACACCACAATGTATTGTGCGATTACCTTCAGGTGTTGACAAACTCATAGATTCCCGATGCCGAGCTACTGTCGGTATAGTGTCCAATCTTCATCATGGTAAACGTAAGCTTGACAAAGCGGGACAAAGCCGATGGTTAGGCAGACGTCCCATTGTTCGGGGTGTTGCTATGAATCCGGTGGATCATCCTCATGGAGGAGGTGAAGGACGCACGAAAGGAGGTAGACCTTCGGTATCACCTTGGGGAAAGCCCGCCAAAGGTGGATTCAAAATAGTAGTAAGAAAACGCAAAAACTAGTTTATGACACGATCTGTATGGAAAGGCCCTTTTGTGGATGCTTGCTTGTTCAAGCAAAAAAAGATCAGATGGAAAATTTGGTCACGTAGATCTTGTATTTTGCCTCAATTTGTTGGTTGCTATGCACAAATTTATAACGGAAAAGGTTCTGTTGGTTTAAAAATTACTGAAGAAATGGTTGGTCATAAATTTGGAGAGTTTGCTTCTACACGGAAACCTTCTTCCTCTGGGAAGAGAGCTTCGCCCTCAAAAACAAAAATAAAACAAAAAAAAAAGGTACGATAGTGAACTATGGCGCAAAAAATAAATCCGATTTCAGTCAGACTGAATCTGAATCGTAGTTCAGATTCAAGTTGGTTTAGTGATTATTATTATGAAAAATTGTTGTATCAAGATATAAATTTTAGAGATTACTTTGATTTAATACGTCCACCTACGGGAAAAAGGTTTGGCTTTCGTCTCGGTAAGTTTATTATTCATCATTTTCCTAAAAGGACATTCATTCACGTATTTTTTTTGGATCGACTTAACCGATCAAGACACACAGGCCTTGGAGCAATACAATCGGTCAAGCTGATTAGGCGTATTGACGACGCTACAGAGATACAGCAAAAAGAAGTCAAGATTCGGCGCTATGGATACGATGATAGGTTACCATCAATGCACGAAATCGATCAATTACTTCGAATCAGCGGTTGGATGGCCTCCAAAAAATCTATTTCTTTGAGGAACGATGCCTTTTTGGCGAATGATGACAGAAAAATGTCAGAAAAAAGCTATGCATTTTCTCGTTTTGGCTCTTTGCGTCAAATTAGCGATGTATTTCCACAGACCATTTTCGCAGCTATGCGTGCTCCCTTAAATCATTTGGTTATGCAATACTTCTTTCATCCAAAGAACCAAATTCAATTTGATCCTCTTGTTAACATAGTTTCCGATTTGGCGGCACGGAGCATAATTGAAAGATATATGACGAAGGAAGCAAAAAAGAAAGAGGACAGCTTGAAAAAAAGAATGCGTTCTATTCTCTGGAATAAAAGCATTTGTTCGAAAAAAGAAGGCTTAACCTATATGGACAAAACCGCGCAAGGCTCCTATGCCGAAGCCTTACAGGGTTTTGCAAGAAAAAATAGACCCGAGATTTCTCCTAACATCCAAACGGCTTATTCAGTTTGGCTTTTCTCTGAAAATATTAATTCCGGAAGGACAGAGATGCGTAGCGCAGAAGAGCTTTTAGCTCTGCGCACGGCGCTCCCCAGCTTTGCCCGGGCACTAACGTTCCCATATCAAAATGCCCTCCACTGCTTGCGCAAACAGAGCCTTTTAAGGCTTTTTTTTCAAATCCATCGCAAGCAAGGCATGCCATTAGCTAATAATTACATAATAAAAAGCACAGAGCCGATTCGTCAACCCTGGTTTATATTGGATTTCGGTGCTCCCTTTATTTTAAGAGATGCTGAATGGAGGAAAGTTCACTCTTTGTTCAGTCGTTATTATTATTGGAAAAAAATGCAATTTTTCTTATCTAATCAAACAAAAACTAATACCTTAATTAGGCCAGTCAAAATAGCTTCTGTTTATCAAAGTGCTTTTCTAATTGCTCAAGAAATATCTTGGAAACTAGAACAAAAAAAATCATTTCGACAAATTTGTAGATCTACATTTCAAGAGATTGAAAAATGCCAATATGTTAAAGGAATCCGTATTTGTTGTTCAGGCCGATTAAATGGCGCAGAAATAGCTAAAACTGAATGCAGAAAGTACGGTGAAACCTCTTTACATGTATTTTCCGATCAAATTGATTATGCGAAAGCACAAGCATCTACTCCTTATGGGATTTTAGGTGTCAAAGTGTGGGTTTCATATTTTTAACACAAAAAAAGGGACAAGTTGTGCTATATCCAAAACGTACAAAATTTCGTAAATATCAAAAAGGCAGATTTAAGGGTTGCAAAGTAGATGGTACACAACTTTGTTTTGGAAAATATGGCATAAAAAGTTGTGAAGCTGGTCGTATCTCATATCAAGCAATTGAAGCAGCGCGTCGTGCTATAAGCAGAGAATTTCGGAGAAATGGTCAAATATGGGTAAGAGTTTTCGCAGATATTCCTATTACCAGTAAACCCACCGAAGTCAGAATGGGAAAAGGAAAAGGGAATTCTACAGGTTGGATTGCTCGTGTGGTAGAGGGACAAATCTTATTTGAAATGGATGGTGTGAGTTTGTCAAATGCGCAACAAGCTGCCACATTAGCAGCGCATAAACTATGTTTGTCAACCAAGTTTGTTCAATGGTTTTAATTGATGGGTAAATAAAAAGCGAGGCCGAAAAGCGCGGAACAAAGCAAAGAAAGTGGTTAAAGACCAGGATTCTTTGTAAACTTATGGCCTCTATTGGCCTGAAAACGAATAAGCAGTCGGGACGGTAGAAGTGTTGAAACCGTAGAGCGAGTAATAAATTTATTATTATAACTAATTCATGGTCTTTGACCCCAATATAGCCCAAAGGTTAGAAAAAAAGCCTAAAAAAATAAATAAATATCTATATACCGCTCTTTGCTGCGCCTTTTGGAATGAAGGAACGGCGCAACTTACAATTTATTTGCAATGCGAATAAAGTGATTTTAGCCCGTAAAACAGAATAAAATGGCTTGAGGCCGAAGGCCTCGAGTCCAAGACGATTATTTTGTTCGTAGCCTTCCAGGTGAACAATGTAATAGATTAAATTGCGTAGCGGAGTTTTGTCCTACACAGCACTTTTTTTGTTTTCATGGACTTTGCTAGGCCCGGCTCTTCAGCAAGTGGCTAAAAGAGGAAGAAAATAAATTTTTTTTCTGAGCTTTCCCGAATGAATATAATAAAGCGCATGGCGTTAAGGTCGAAGACCCCCGAGTGAAGCGCTAAGGCTTCCGGGCTAAAATATTTGCTGCGAAAAGTTAAAAAACATTTTTTTCGCTTTCTTGGGGCGCGAAGCTAATCAAGAGCTTGTTACTACGTCCCTTTACGCTTTTGTTTTTCCCTTTACGCTTTTGTTTTTATTATGTAAAAGGAAGGCATAACAGCCCGCTATTTATAAATCAGATAGGGGACAGTGCTTCTATTCGTTTTTATTTTAAATAAAAAAAAAGCAGCCAACTTATGTTTACTCCAAATAGACTCCGTTTTCATTACGAAAATTTATTACGTCAAGATTTGTTGTTAAAATTGAATTATGCCAACATTATGGAAGTTCCTAGATTGTGTAAAATAATAATAGTTCCAAAGGCGCCCTCTAATTTAATAAAAAATGTAAAATTAGCTATGGAGATTGTTTGTGGTCAAAAATTCATACGAACACGAAGCAGAGATTCGGCAGGAAAGTCGTTTCGATTTAATAAATTTATATTAAATCAAGAGTCAAAAAAAGACACAGGATATGTCACTTACCTAGCACAAAGCACTCTACGAGGGCATACCATGTATAATTTCTTGGAAAAACTTATTACGATAATATCTTTTTACGATTACCCAGTTAAAGTACAACAAAACTCCATTCAATTATCAATGCCAACGTCGTTGTTACGATTATTTCCGGAAATACAAAATCATTTTGAGATTTTTGAGCATATTCAAGGGTTTGATGTAACTATTGTTACTTCAGCCAAAACACAAGATGAGGCTTTCATTTTGTGGAGTGGTTTTTTGCAAAAAGAGGTTTAGTCATATGTCAAATCAAATTATACGAGATCATAAACGTAGATTACTTGTGGCTAAATATGAATTAGAGCGAATGCAATGTAAAGCTATTTCTCGACATAAAAACCTCCCTAATCAAATACGTTATGAATATTTTTTAAAGTCGTCTAAGTTGCCAAGAAATAGTTCCAGAACACGAGTAAGAAACCGATGTATTTTCACGGGTCGCCCTCGTTCCGTATATAAGTTATTTCGCGTTTCTCGTATAGTTTCTCGTGAATTAGCATCTAAGGGTTCGTTAATAGGCATAAACAAATCGTGTTGGTAGTCAGTGGAATAAATTAGCTTTGCGAGTACCCATAGGGTGCAGCAAAAAAAATATTTTTTGCTTGAAATATTTTTTTTTGCTTTACGTTTTTTGGCTTAATTCTTTACAGCGCTGTGCGCCCTTTGGCTTCTGAATACCGAACGAGCTCAACCGGTGTGCCGCGCTATCTTTTGACCAAGGTGCAGATTCACCAGTGCTGGGCTTTGTTACCATAAGATTGCAAAATGCCCACTCGTAGTGAATCCGCAGTCTCAAGGCGGTTATACTGGACTGCGCGAAAGCCCCTCCTAAGCTGAACCGCGTAAAAAGTTATGTAGAAGACGGTTGGCTCGATCTTCCTGACTGAAGTTATAAACTTGGCATTATAAGACGAATGCGGTCTTGTTTCCAAAGAGGTCAAAACCAAAGTAGTAAATAAAAAGCAGGGTCCTTTAAGATGAAGAATATTGAAACCACGGGCTTCGCCCTAAGTTCAATAAAATCTCGCCGGGCGTAAACCATTATTGTATCACAATTCTACCTAACCTACAAAATGTTGCTACTCTCTGCGTACCAAGGTGCACGAGTTGATGGCGTGGAACAACTCCATTGCTATAATTATATAAGATTTTAATCAGGTTACGCGCAAATCTCATCCGACGCAATAAGCAGGCAAGGAACTAATGTTTCGTGCAGCATGCTTAAATGAGCGTACAAGAAAATATCTATCCGCCCGCGTTTACTAATAAAATATATTCTACCGCCTCCGTCACCTCAATGAGCTTTTTCAACATAAGAACTTTCAAACGCGTAATGGTCAAATCCCGTGAAATAAGAGTTTAACCTATACCCAGCAAAGGCCAGAGCTAAAGCGCCGCAAAATGCTTATAAATACAATATCTCCATAGTCTACCGCAGGTGTAATTACCGGCATGTAGTCTAGAAAGATAATGACTATACAATAGGTAACTGGTGAATCTGCACCTTGGTCAAAAGATAGCGCCTGGGATGCTTTTAACATCTAACCTTTGCACTAAACCCAAGACGTACCTGCTGGGCTTTGTTACCATAAGATTGCAAATGAACTAAGAATGCCCTGAGAGCGCCCGCGGACGCCCGACGACAGCACCTCTGATAATCAACTTGAGCTTTATGAAGCGGAAGCTTTCACGTATAGTTCTGAGGACCTACCTATCTTAATTATTGAAAAAAAATAAACAAGAGAATAAAACGCTTGCTTTTGTCAGCATCAAGGTGTCTCTGGTGTTTCCGTTTTGCTTCCCTATCGGGATTTTTTTCTGATTTTGTACAATGCAAGTTTTCTATTAACAGATTCTGTAAGGAAGCAAACAGAAGGTATCGTTTTAAAATGTCATTTTTTGGAATAGATTTAATAAAAAAAATGAAAAAAATCTCTGAACCGAAGTCTCTAATTTATTCATCAACAAATCGTTTAGGGCTTAGTATAATAAAGAATCTTATCCACTTCAAAGTGAGCTTTGATATGTAATCGTGAAGTACAAAAAAGCGATGGCGAGATTCTATGCCAAATTTATAAAAAAAAATTAAGTCAAGTTTATGAAAGCCAAATTATTTTGTTTTTTGGAAATAATTGGAGTTGGATACAAAGCCAGTACTAATCCACAAGGCTCTATTTTATATCTAAAATTAGGCTTTAGTCATGAGATTCGACTTCAAGTCACGTCTGCAGTTCGCGTTTTTTGCTTCAAGCCTAATCTTATTTGTTGTACTGGAATAGATCATCAAAAAGTAACTCAATTTGCTGCCAGCATCAAAAGTTGTAAACCTCCTGAAGTTTATAAAGGAAAAGGTATACAATATCGAAACGAAATTCTACATAAGAAACAAGGAAAAAAAAAATAAATCATGTCATATATTTTAGGAACTAATTTAGTGCCGAATGAACAAGTAGAAATTGCTTTAACTCGAATCTTTGGACTTGGCCCTAAAAAAGCAATTCAAGTTTGTGATCAATTGGGTCTCAATGATAACATTAAAGTTAATAAGTTAACTAAATATCAAATTGACCGAATTATCAAAATAATAAGTCAAAATTATTTAGTTGATTTAGAATTAGCAAGAGTAATTCAGAGGGATATTAAACAATTGATGAGTATTGGTTGTTATCGCGGTTTTCGCCACAATGCGGGATTGCCCTTACGTGGTCAACGAACTCATACTAATGCTAAGACTTGTCGCAAATTCAGAAACGTTTCGATCAATCAACTTCGTTGATTCAGGCCGCAGGCTGTATTTTTCATCATTCACAATAAATGATGAAGGCGCGAAGCGATGTGTAATGAAATTGAAATTTCATTACACATTTTGTTATTGGCTTTTCCTCCGCAAAAACATCATCGATTGGTAAGGCCGGCTCCTATTGGTTGGCATATAAACGCAATAAGTCAAAGGGCGCAGTAAATCTATATATATATATTTTTTTTTGAGTCATCGCCTATTTTTTTATTTATTCTTGCACTGTAACTGCCGAAAGGCGGGGCGGGCTCGGATAATAGAATCTCTCACCCGGAGAACCAAAAGCTGCGGCGTTCTCTTTTGTTTAATGGATTATTTTGTACAAACTTTTTCTACAAAATTTATTTATTTTTAATTAGTAAACAGATAATATGGATTGTAAAAAAACCCAATCGATGATATCAAACAAAATCTAAACATTCAAAAAAAACTCATGCAGAAGAAAAAAAAGCACGGTATTGCATATATTCGATCAACGTTAAGTAATACCATTATTACTGTAACAGATTCTAAAGGAGATACAAAAACTTGGTCCTCCTCAGGTTCATTGGGGTTCAAGGGATCTCGTCGCTCAACCAATTATGCTGCTCAAGCAACTGCAGAAAATGCTGCCCGAACTGCTATTCAACTGGGAATTAAGTCGGTTGAAGTTGAAATAAAAGGGTTAGGTTATGGAAAGGAATCGTCGCTACGTGGTTTACGACTAGGAGGTCTTATTATTAGCAAAATTAGAGATGTAACCCCAACCCCACATAATGGATGCCGACCCCCTAAAAAACGCCGTGTTTAAATATTATCATAAAGTTATTCATTTTCAATTACTTGACAATGCAACATAGTGAAATCCCGGGGTACAGGCCCGGTTTCACCATTTTATAATGCTAATGTAGGAGGCCCTCGTTAGCATTTAACAGCGAGTCTATCACATCTGAGAAGATAACAACAAGTGCCAATCCTTTCCAGTCTTATTATGAAAACCAGCCAAGTTTGCGGGTAAAGAGACTTTCTTTCTAGAAAAAACAACAATAACTAACTTTAGATCAATTTATTTATTACACGGATTTTCTTTTTTAAGGAACGATCGAATGAACTCAAAAGCGAACCCAGGGCTATTTGATTTGTCTTGTAAAAGATTACATAAACGGCCGAAAAAAATAGATTTTTGCTGCGCCCGCAATTACATAGTAATTGCATTCCTCATGAAACTGAGTATGAGGCGCAACTCTCAACCATACGACTCCAGTCTCTCCTGGCTCGCTCCACTAGTCGAGATTGTTTAAATAGAAAACGTCTTTAAGCCTTCATTTGTGTTCTAACCACATGAAATGGACATGACATCACTTGTCTAAATGGTTGGGTTGGCCTCATTTCGATTGATCAGCCCTTGAATGGTCATTGTTTTGACAGAAACAAAAATGAAATTGTTATGCTAGAAGGTGCAAAATTAGTGCGACCCGTTGGCCCACAAACCTAAAAATACTTAAAAAAAATAGATTTTTTTTTTGCCGGAACTTAGTATTCTAACTCTTGTCGGATGCAGGTGTAATCCCTGTCGCGCGGTAATGTCCCGCAGACTCTCGATTATTACATGGGAGTGGCAACCCCGGAATTCATAGCAAAATGGTCGCAGGAAGAAAACCGAGAGGAACACTTTGGTTAACGAGTTAAAGCTTCGGTGCCCGATCACCTTCGGTATGCTGAACCCTTACTGAGGGCTAGACCACAAGTCAATGAGGAAGAGTATGATTAACTTGATTTCTAATCATAGGCATTCTAGGAATACGGTAAAAGAGGCCAGGAAAGTAGTTGCTTCCACTACATTCTACGTGCGTGTTCCACCTCCCGCAGTATTGCTCGTCTCTTAGGTTTTCGCAACAATCTGACTCGGGAACGGGGTAACTACCTTGAACTCCAAACGACTGATCGTAGGGTAGGCTAGCCAGGCCACATGTTCATTGGTAGCAGGATTCTCCAAAAAGCGAAAGCGCGGTAATAAATTATTGTGATATGCCCACTTGGAGACTCATAACTTCAAAAAAAACTGGGTGTTCCGGGTAAAAAATATATATATTTTTTTTTTAAGTGATATTTTTCAATAAAAAAATATATTTTTTTTACCTGTGGCCTGGACACGCTATGCCCCGGCCAAAGGCCGAAGGGCTTGTGTTCAGATTACAATCCAGGATCTATAAGGCTTCGCGGCAGAATAACCATAAAAAGCAAAACGCAGGCGCTCCAAAAGAGGCTCACGGCTAAACCACAGGCCATATTGATAGATATGTTGAACAAAGGCAGACTGTAAACAGAGTGGACAATACTCACCACCGAAGAGCCAAGATTGAAGATGGCGCGAACATTGCAGTTGAATGAAGGTGCACAATCCGTGCATCGCATCCCTTCGACTTTTGTTCAGCGACCAAATAAAAAAAAATATTTTTTTATTCTTGGTTAACCTATTTTTTAAGACACGCGCTTGGTTCGCCACCTGAACCAGTTGCGAAAAAAAAAGCGTAAAAAAAAATATATATATTTTTTTGGTAACTGTTCGATAGTGATACAATGTACTTAGTTAGATGTAAGACTGTCAAAGCTTCTGAGTCAACACGCGCTTAGGCTCTTGAAGGTGAAGGGAAGCCCAAAGGATATGGATGCCAGGATTCTTTTAGAAGTGGATCATATTAGTCTTAAAAAAAGCGGAGGGCAAGCAGGACATTTATGCAAACGTTCAATTGAGAAAATTTTCTTTTACATGGCCAAAACTCTCGAAGATACAAACATTATGAGAAGAGCCGTATGAGGCCGTAGGCTCACGTACGGTTCGGAAGCCGAGCTGCGTCAGCAATAGAGTGGCTTAGGTTAACATTGGAGCAGGAGCAGCTACCATTGCTTTAGCAGGAGCTGCTGTAGGTATTGGAAACGTATTTAGTGTGCGCCTCGCTAGAGCGCGTTTGGATCAGCGAAGGTTAATAGATTATCGCCTGGGCGGTCCCCTAACCCGTAGCGGAAACAGACCGCAGGTAACCATAGCATGGGGCCTGGTCAAGTTTCGTGGCACGGTTATCACGAGTGCGTCAGGGTCAAGCGTTACCCCTTCCAACAAAGGTGGCCCGGAAGGCTCCAAGGCCCAACTAAATTCTTGGTGCGAACAACCCTCCGGGGGAAACTGCAAGGAGCATAAAAAACCGCTCAATAACCTAAACCACGAGCAAGCACCCAAACGTGAAAGCGAGGGATCACCCCAATGTACCCTTTAAGGTTAACACTTGGGTACATGCCAGCCAAAGAGCCAAGGTATAAACTAAAAAGAAATGGGTGACAGATCAGCCATAAGTACTCCGAAGGATACACTGGGCAAAGCAAGTTGCGCATGCGACAATGCCCGTAACGTGAAAAATCTTGGGGAAAGGGCTGTAAATGGTAATGCACTACCGCTTACAGACGCGGGCATGCCCGCGTCTGTAAGCGGTAGTGCGAATCAGCGAAAGCAACTACTAGAACTGCCAATAAAAGGCGCAGCAGACCGGTGGCGCCTCCTGCGCTCTAGCTTTAGCTAGATAGCATAGCCTACAGCCGGCCGGGCTGCTTTCTACAAATTTGGTCCGAACCTGCAGATCACAAAAAAAAGGCAGAAGGTAGTGTCACTATACTACTCACTTCTCCGAAAAATCTAAAAAACTTTCACATAAAATCAAAGCCCCGCTTTACTTAGTGAGATAACTACACTCAAAAAGCCTTATTGGTGAAGCGTGGCTACAACCGGGCAGCTTACTCACAATACACGGATGAATCCGACTTGTGCAGTATCACAAACCAGCTTGCACTACATCATTTAAGACCTAAGGACCAAAGGCTCTTGTTAAGGTAGCCATAGCCAAATATAGAAACTAGATCACACTATGCTGCAAATGCCATAGTTATGAGGTGCACGCGGAAGAGGAGGGATGGAATCGCATAGTAGCCGTGTGCCCCAGTGCAGAGAGGACTAGTAGTGCTTATACGGCAAGAAGCCGCAAAAGCTGAAAAATTTTGCCATGGACGAGCCACATGCGAAGAAACTTGCACGTGTGGTTCTGACCGGGGGGAGAAAAGCACCCTATCGGAATTCTTCGATGTGCGGAGCTTCGCATCTGAAACCCGATGACGCTTTGCGTTCTGCTGGGGCCTTGGGCAGTAATCCAACTCCCGCCAACTCATAAAGAGCTGGCAATGCCGCGGAGTCAGGGAAGTGGCTTGTTTAGTGTAGGCGGACGAATCTCGACAATAGCCGCTCTTAGAAACTAGGGGGGATTATTCTCATCACAGGTTGCCGCCCTTACTTGAGTATACTGAGAATCGACAGTGAAAGGGAGCCCCTAGGGGGGGAATGAACGACCTGTGGTCGCCGACTAACGTCGGTTAGGCTTAGAAAGCACTGAACAGGCTGGGCGGGTCGACAAAGATGACAGCTACAAGGATGGTAATCCTGGTGACAGAGATATACATTCGGGGATGAATAGAAAACCTACCACAGAAAAGGCCACAGGTCTATATTTTTTCTCTGGCGAGGAATGTAGTTCTGGCTTTTTACCAGGAAAAAGCGAAAAAAAATCTATTTTTTGTGCTGCTTGCCCGGTAAAATTATTCAATCTTACGCGTGAACCTAATAGAAAGTAAATATGAGAACCTGACGGAGATAATATCGAACTTAAACGTACTCATAGCAGCTTAAGATAAGCTGAAATCTAACTCAGATAAGGGGATGGGACCCAACAATGAAAACACTGGAAGGTATTAGCCTAGAATTGTTCCAGAAAGCCTAAGATAGTCCGTAAAAAATTTAAATTTTTTTTTCTTTTCAGCTGCGTGTTAGAAAACCCATAGGGAACCCGAAAGATCATATTGTACCGAAGGCAATACATATTACTCTCGAAGGCCGCAATTCCTTAAATGTATTGCGTCTCGCACGGGGGTTACGACACTCAAGGAAATCGAAAAGAACTTGGGCGGCAATCTCGTGGTTACTGGAATTTACATTAGAAAGTGTTATGACACAATCGACCGGCACCGTATTAGTCTTCATTCCCTTGGTGGATATTGAAGTTATTTGAGGCAAAGGCCACAGCAGGTATACCTTTTTTTTTGTTAACTCAGTAGGAACCCCCGCCTGAAGCGGAAGCCCCACAAGGTTGTGCCATATCACTAATACTTCGCAATATTTACCTGAACAAGAACCCCGAATCCAAAGTATAAAAAAGCTATCGCTATATCGAAAGCAAAGACACAAGCTCATTACGAGAACAAAGCAATGCTGCCCGGACTAAAAGCTCATTAAACTAAAAAAGTCTAAGAAGGGGCGCAGCAATATATATATATGTTGCGCCCTTGCTGCCGCGTTATTCTCTGGCTACACTCGCCAAGCGTACGTGAGTCTTCAGGTCGCAAATATTTTATAGAAAGAAAAAAATAAAGAAATCACGTAAGATATGAAAAAAAAGGAGCCGTATGATGGGTAACTATCACGTACGGTTCTATCAGGGGGGGGGAGTCGCGCATCATGGGTACCTTCTTATTGCTGTGAAGGGCGATATGAAAATAAACCCCCTATCCAACCTCATTCTGTTGCGCGAAATCCATCATTGGCTAAGCAATTATTTGGTTATGCCATTTTAGGTTTCGCTTTAACAGAAGCTATTGCTTTGTTTGCCTTAATGATGGCGTTTTTAATCTTATTTGTCTTTTAATTTTTTGGTGCTGAGATTTTTTGGGAAAAAAAATATATTTTGGCTGCACCCTATTCGCAAAGCCAATAGGGCTGCGCCCAAAAAATCTAGATTTTTTGGCACCTTAGGGCCGAACGATTCGTACGTTCGAGCCCTTCACCACTCGCCGCCAAAAGCATAAGCGTAAAAGAACTGACAAAGATTTTAGCCTTTACAATTGCTTTGGGAGTAGAGCCCTAAAGGCTCATTGGGGGAAAAAAAAAGCAGAACAAATATATATATATATATTTTTTTTTTATTTTTTAGCTGCTTCATTTCTTGTCATAAATAATCTTTGATACTGCATAACTTCGCGTGCTTTTTAAT